ACTATGTTAACTAATTAATAAAGTGGTAATTACCGTACTTATATAAATTTTAATAAAAGAACCAACTTGAAAATTTTAGAAAATTAACAGATAATGAATATATCATATCAATATATAATATATATAGCTTATAAATAAAGCTTTATAAAATTAAGGAGGTTCCAATTATAATGACAATTGGATTATTGGGTAAAAAAATTGGAATGACTCAAATTTTTGACCCACAGGGCAAAGCAGTACCTGTAACTATTTTAGAACTAGGCCCTTGTACTATAACAGATATAAAAAACAAAAAATCTCATGGTTATGAAGCTATTCAAATAGGATATTTAAAAGTTCAAGCTAATAAACTGAGTAAAGCTCAAATTGGACATTTTAACAAATGGCAAATTTCTCCTTTAAAATACTTACAGGAATATAAAATTAACTCATTACAAAATTTTAAAATTGGTCAAAACATTACAATTAATGATTTAAGTATTAGTCAAACAATTTCTATATCAGGAATAAGTATTGGAAGAGGTTTTACTGGTTATCAAAAAAGGCATCACTTTAGTCGAGGTCCTATGTCTCATGGTTCAAAAAACCATAGACAACCAGGATCAATTGGTGCAGGAACTACTCCAGGAAGAGTATTTGCAGGAAAAAGAATGGCTGGTAGAATGGGCGGTAAGAAAGTTACAATAAAAAACATTCATATTTTAGATATCAATACAGACAATAATACTATTGTCATTAAAGGCTCTATACCTGGAAAACCTGGAAATATTGTTAGTATTTATCAAAAATAAATTTATGAATATCAAAAAAAAATTAATATATTCGATCATATCATCTGAAGATAAAAAACCAAAATACAGAAAAGGAATTACATTACAATTAAATAAACATGATGATCATGATATGTACATCATTCATCGTGCACTGATACAACAACTACATAACTGCAGACAAGGAAATGCAAATACCAAAACACGTAGTGAAGTACAAGGAGGTGGTAAAAAACCATGGAAACAAAAAGGTACAGGTAGGGCAAGAGCTGGTTCTATTAGATCACCTTTATGGAAAGGAGGTGGTGTCATTTTTGGACCACGTACCATAAAATATAAAAAAAAAATAAATAAAAAAGAAAAGAAATTAGCGTTACGTATAATGCTATATAATAAATTTAAAAATACAGTAGTTATAGAGTATATAACAGATAATTTGCAAAAACCAAGTACTAAATTCATAATAAAAACTTTAAAAAATTATAATTTAAATGTAAATAAGCAAAAAAATATTTTAATTATCGTAAGAAAAAAAACATATAATTTATATTTATCGACTCGCAATTTACAAAATGTAGAATTAATAGCAGCTAATCATTTAAATATCGTATCTTTACTGAAAGCAGACAATATATTAATGACTACAGATGCTCTAGATGTTATTCAAAATACATATAATGACTAAAAAGATACCTCAAAAAACTTTAATAGATATTATTAAATATCCTATACTAACAGATAAAACAACTCGAATGATTGAAGAAAACCAGTATTGTTTTGCTGTTGAAGTCAAAGCAAACAAATTAGAAATTAAAAAAGCTATTGAACAATTATTTGATGTAAAAATTCAAAAAATTAATACAATTAATATAAAATCAAAGAAAAAACGTGTAGGAAAATATATTGGATATAAAAGTAAATATAAAAAAGCTATTGTGAAACTTTATGATCCATACCATATAGAATTATTCTTAGACAATTAATTGTATTATTCATATTTATGTAAAATTTATAAAATGGCCATTCGTCTATACAAAGCATATACACCCGGAACAAGAAATAGAACTGTTTCAACTTTCACAGAAATTACTACAAGTAAACCAGAAAAATCCCTATTAATAAAAAATCATCGTAACCAAGGACATAATAATAGAGGAATTATTACAGCCAGGCATAGAGGCGGAGGACATAAAAAACTTTATAGAATAATCGATTTTAAAAGAAATAAATTCAATGTAAAAGCTAAAGTTGCAAGTATAGAATATGATCCAAATAGAAATGCAAGAATAGCATTACTACACTATACAGATGGAGAAAAAAGATATATTTTACATCCTAGATCATTAAGCATAGGTCAAACAGTAATATCTGGTAAAAATGTACCATTAGAAGTAGGTAACGCATTGCCTTTGTCATCTATACCTTTAGGTACAGCTGTTCATAATATTGAATTAACACCATCTAAAGGTGGACAAATTGTTAGAGCAGCTGGTGCATATGCGCAAATAGTAGCCAAAGAAGGTTCTTTGGCTACATTAAAACTACCATCAAGTGAAGTAAGGCTAATTAGAGTAGAATGTTTTGCTACTATTGGTCAAGTCGGCAATATTGATGCTAGTAATATTAGTATAGGTAAAGCCGGACGAAATAGATGGTTAAGTAAGAGACCAAAAGTAAGAGGAGTCGTAATGAATCCAATAGATCATCCACATGGAGGTGGAGAAGGACGCTCTCCTATAGGCAAGCCACATCCTGTTACTCCATGGGGTAAACCAGCATTAGGTAAAAAAACTCGAAAAAAACGAAAATACAGCAATAGATATATATTACGTAAACGCAAATAAAAATTTTATAATTCATTATGTCTAGATCTTTAAAAAAAGGCCCATATATAGAATTTAAACTATTACAAAAAATAGAAAAATTAAATCAAATAAACTCGAAAAAGACTATCAAAACTTGGTCTAGAGCATCTACTATTATTCCCAATATGGTTGGTCACACCATAGCTGTTTATAATGGAAAACAATATTTTCCTGTATTTATATCTGATCAAATGGTAGGGCATAAATTAGGAGAATTTGTACCTACGAGAAACTTTAGAAGCCATATAAAAAGTGATCGTAAAACTAAAAGATAAAATTATGACTACTATAATCACAGAAGCTAGAGCTACAGGAAAATATCTACGTCTATCTCCACATAAAACACGTAGAATTTTAAACCAAATTAGAGGAAAAAAATATCAAGAAGCAATATTAATACTTGAATTTATGCCATATAAACCCTGTAAAATTATTAAAAAAATATTAGAATCGGCTGGTAATAATGCAATTAATCGCAAATGGGATAAAAATAATTTAATTATTACAAGAGCATTTGTCAATGAAGGGCCAAAGCTAAAAAGATTTCAACCGAGAGCGCAAGGAAAAGCATTTTCTATACATAAACCAACATGTCATATCACAATAAATGTAGCAAATAAATAAATCTATTTACTATCTAATTTAAATATATAAATAAAATAAATGGGACAAAAAATACATCCATTAGGATTTAGAATAGGTATCACACAAAAACATAAATCTTCTTGGTTTTCCAATATGAAATCGTACTCAAACTTAGCTCAAGAAGACTATACGATAAGAAATTATATAGAAAATGAGCTGCATCATGCGAGCATTGCTTTACTGCATATAGATAGAAAAGTAGATCAAATAGAAATACAAATACATACAGCTAGACCTGGAATCATTTTAGGAAAAATGGGCAATGGTTTAGATAAACTAAGAAAAGATTTACAGAATAGATTAAAGAATAATACACAAATCAGAATTAATCTAATAGAAATCCCAGATCCAGATCAAGAAGCTACATTAATAGCTGAATTTATAGCACAACAACTTGAAAAAAGAATTGCTTTTAGAAGAGCGATTAGACAAGCAATTCAAAGATCTCAAAAAGCAAAAAATCCCGGTATTAAAATACAAGTTTCTGGAAGATTAAATGGAGCTGAAATAGCAAGAAGCGAATGGATTAGAGAAGGTAGAGTACCCCTACAAACATTAAGAGCTAATATAGATTATGCATATAAAACAGCACAAACTATATATGGTATTTTAGGAGTAAAAGTATGGCTGTTTAAAGGAGAAAGTGTAGCACGCAAATAACAATTAATGTACTAAAATATAACTTAAATTAACATTTTAATCTTAATTTTTCATAAAAACATGCTAAGTCCAAAAAGAACAAAATTTCGTAAACAACATCGTGGTCGCATGAAAGGTCGCGCAAGTAAAGGAAATAAAATAGCTTTTGGAGAATATGCTTTACAAACTTTAGAACCTGTATGGCTAACTGCAAGACAAATTGAAGCTACTAGAAGAACTATAACAAGATATGTAAAAAGAGGTGGTAAATTATGGATTAGAGTCTTTCCTGACAAACCTATCACAGCAAGACCGGCAGAAACAAGAATGGGATCTGGTAAAGGTGCTCCAGAATATTGGGTTGCTGTTATCAAGCCAGGCCACATATTATTTGAAATTGCTGGAGTGCCTGAACAAACAGCTAAACAAGCAATGAAACTTGCATCTTATAAATTACCTGTAAAAACAAAGTTTATAATTAACCCAAATACATTAAAAACATAAAATATAGAATATGTCTTTGCCAAATATAAAAGATATTCAAAATCTTAATGCAAAAGAAATAGAAGTAAAAATTATTGAATTAAAAAAAGAAATTTTTCAACTTAAACTACAAAAATCTACTAGACAAAATATTAAACCTCATTTATTCAAACATAAAAAACATCAAATAGCTCAACTGTTAACAATAAAAAATAAATCAATTAATTAATAATTTATATTAATATATGGATAAAAAACAAACTACAGGAACAGTTATCAGTAATAAAATGAATAAAACAATTACTGTAGCTGTAAAACATAAAATACAGCACAAAAAATATAAAAAAATTGTTACAAAAACAAATAAATATTATGCACATGATGAATCTAATATTTGTAACATAGGTGATATAGTAAAAATACAGTCACATAGACCATTAAGTAAGAAAAAACGCTGGATACTAATAGAAAAAATACTAGAAAAATGATACAAACACAAAGCTATTTAAATATTGCAGATAATAGTGGTGCACGAAAAATTATGTGTATTCAAGTCTTAGGGACCAATAATCCTTCATATGCTAATATAGGAGATATAATTATAGGAGTTGTAAAGGATGCTTTACCAAATATGCCTATTAAAAAATCAGATATTATAAGAGCTGTTATTGTAAGAACTAAGAAAACTTTACGACGTGATGATGGAATGAGTATTCGATTTGATGATAACGCAGCAGTTATAATAAACCAGGAGAATAATCCAAGAGGAACAAGAGTATTTGGACCTATAGCAAAAGAATTACGAGATAAAAATTTTGCAAAAATCATATCATTAGCTCCAGAGGTTGTATAATGAAAAACAACAAAAAACAACAAAAAATGCATGTTAAGAAAGGAGAAACTGTACAAGTAATATCTGGTAAAGATAAAGGGAAAATAGGAAAAATTACAAAGATATTACACAAAAGTAGTAAAATTATTGTTGCAAATATCAATATACGTACAAAACATATTAAAGCACAAAAAGAAGCAAATAATGGTAAAATCATAACAACTGAAATGCCTATACATAGCTCGAAAGTTATGTTGTATAGCATAAAAAACCAAATAGCTAGTCGTTACTATACGACTTTAAACACTAGCAACAAAAAACAGAAAGTTTTAAAAAAAAATAATGAAACTGTCTAATTAATAAATTAAATATGGAAAATTCACTAAAAACACTATATAATAATAAAATTTGTCAAGAATTACAAAAACAATTTAATTATAGTAATATTCATGAAATACCAAAACTTATCAAAATAACTATTAATCGTGGATTAGGGGAGGCTGCTAATAATACAAAAATAATAGAAAAAAATCTTAATGAAATTAGATTAATAACAGGTCAAAAACCGAAAGTTACAAAATCTAAAAAAGCTATTGCTGGTTTTAAAATACGAGAAAATGTACCTGTTGGTTTAATGGTAACATTAAGAAAAGATAAAATGTATGATTTTCTTAATAAATTAATTAATCTAGCTTTACCAAGAATTCGTGATTTTAGAGGTATAAACTGCGAAAATTTTGATGGTAGAGGTAACTATAATTTAGGCTTGAAAGAACAAATAATTTTTCCTGAAATTAAATATGATGATGTAGATAAAATTAGAGGATTAAATATTACCATAGTTACTACGGCACAAAATGATAGAGAAGGCTTAGCACTTTTACAAAAATTTGGTATGCCTTTCAAAAAATAAAAATATAAAAACTATATAAATATCTTACTATCAATGGAGCTAACAAAGTGATTAATGATACAATTGCAGATATGCTAACCCGCATTAGGAATGCAAACTTAGCAAAACACCAAATTGTTCAAGTATATGCAACTAAAATGACAAGAAATATAGTAAAAGTATTAAAAGATGAAGGTTTTATCTATAAATTTGAAGAAATAGGCGAAAATACAAATAAATATTTACTAATATGCTTAAAATATAAAGGCAAAAATAAAAAACCTGTTATTACTTCACTAAAACGGATTAGTAAACCTGGCTTAAGAGTATATGCAAATCATAAAGAATTACCGAAAGTTCTTGGTGGAATTGGAATCGCTATCATTTCTACATCAAAAGGAGTAATGTCCGATTATCATGCAAGACATTATGGATTAGGTGGAGAAATATTATGTTATATATGGTAAAAACAATTAAAAGAAAACAATGTCTAGAATAGGAAAACAACCCATTAACTTATCAAAAAATATTGATATTCGTATTCAAGAAAATAATATACATATTGAAGGTCCTAAAGGTAAATTATCATATAAATTATCTAAATATATATCAATCAAATATGAAAAAGATAATAATCAATTAAAATTATATAAGATCAATCAAAACAAAGAAACACAGAAATTATATGGATTATCTAGAACTCTCATAAATAATATGGTGATAGGAGTATCACAAGGTTTTGAAAAAAAATTAAAAATTCAGGGAGTTGGTTATAGATCACAAATACAAGGTAAGGACTTAATACTAAATGTAGGATATAGTCATCCAGTAGTTATCCACCCACCTGAGAATATAAATATTAATGTAGAGAATAATATAAATATTACTGTAAAAGGTATAAATAAAGAACTTGTAGGAGAAATAGCTGCCAAAATTAGATCTGTACGACCACCTGAACCATATAAAGGAAAAGGTATCAGATATGTAAATGAAAAGATTATATTAAAAGTAGGCAAAGCAGGTAAATAAAGATATTAACCATGACAAAAAAACATATATTAGACACTAATTATCGTCCACGACTTTGCGTATTTAGATCTAATAAACATATATATGCGCAAATCATAGATAACACTAATAATAAAACAATTATTAGTAGTTCTACTATAGCTATCAATATAAAAAAAAATATAACATCATCAAATAATTGTTCTGCTGCACGAATTGTAGGTCAAGACATAGCCAAAAAATCAAAAGAGATTGGTATTAAAGAAGTGGTTTTTGATCGTCAAAACAGAATATACCATGGTAGAATTAAGGCTTTAGCAGAAGCTGCTAGAGAAGAAGGAATCAAATTCTAACAATCACATAATAATGAAAAAAAAATCAACTAAAAATAAAGAACAAGATCAAAATTGGGAAGAAAAAGTTGTACAAGTCAAAAGAGTTACAAAAGTTGTCAAAGGTGGCAAAAAATTAAGTTTTAGAGCTATTTTAGTAGTGGGAAATGAAAGAGGACAAATTGGAGTTGGTATAGGCAAAGCAAGCGATGTTATAGGTGCTGTAAAAAAAGGTGTAACCGATGCTAAGAAACATATAATTAATATCCCTTTAACTAAATCTTATTCTATACCACATCCAATAGAAGGTATATCAGGAGCTGCAAAAGTAATTATCAAACCCTCTGCTATAGGATCTGGTGTTATCGCTGGCGGTTCTACTCGAATAGTTTTAGAATTAGCAGGAGTTAAAAATATTTTAGCTAAACAATTAAGATCAGATAATACTCTAAATAACGCACGAGCTGTACTAAATGCATTAGGTCAATTAAGAACATTTAAAGAAGCTGCTGAAAATCGAGATATAGATGTTGTACAATTATATAAATTATAAAACAAAGAATATCTTAATACATTATAAATAATAAATGAAAGCAGCAAATCAATTACAACAAAAACTTGTTGTTACATTAATGATTTTAATTTTAGCACGATTAGGTATATTCATTCCTATACCAGGAATAGACCATAATTCACTAGATAATACTTTAAATCAAAATGGATTAATAAACTTTTTAAATATTTTTTCAGGAGGAGGATTCTCAACTATAGGAATCTTTGCTTTAGGTATTGTACCATATATCAATGCATCCATTATTATGCAGCTGTTAACAAAAATTATACCTGAATTAGAGAATTTACAAAAAGAAGAAGGAGAATCTGGAAGACAAAAAATCATACAAATAACACGATACTTTACATTAATATGGGCCATTATACAAAGTATTGGAATATCACTATGGATAAAACCTTACGTATTTAATTGGAATTACTATTTTATATTAGATTGTATTATAGCTTTAACCACAGGATCAATGATTATAATGTGGTGCTCAGAATTTATAACTGAATATGGAATAGGTAATGGACCTTCTTTATTGATTTTTCAAAATATTATTTCAGGTATACCTAAAAGCTTACAAAATTATAAACTTGATATTTATAATAAAGATACAATTACAATAGGATCCTTATTTTTTATTGTTTTTGTGCTAACTTTAATTATTAATGTGCTCATTCAAGAAGGTAAAAGAAAAGTTACAATTGTATCAGCAAGACAATTAGGAAAAATTAATGAACTAAATCCTCAAAGCTATATACCATTAAAACTTAATCAAGGAGGTGTTATGCCTATCGTTTTTGCTTCAGCCACAATGACACTTCCTATATACGTAACACAAAATATAAGAGCATCTATATTAAATAATATAATTTACTTGTTTTTACCTGGTCATATTTTGTATTTTCCTGCATATGGTTTATTAATTATTGGTTTTAGTTATTTTTATGCGTCACTTGTTCTCAATCCAGAAGATATAGCAGAAAACTTAAAAAAAATGGGCGCCAGTATACCGTCGATTCGACCTGGATCAAATACAATTATATATTTCAAACAAATACTTAATCGACTAACATTAATAGGAGGTTTATGTTTATTTGCAATAGCCCTGATTCCATCTTTAATTGCCCAAATAACTAATATAAATTTATTACAAGGATTAGGGACAACATCATTATTGATTTTAGTAGGTGTAGCAATTGATACAGCTAAACAAATTCAAACATATATAATATCACAACAGTATGATAATATAATGGAGTAACTTTAAATAATATAAAAAAGGATAAAGATTAAAGTAAATGAAAGTTAGAGCATCCGTCAAAAAAATATGTGATAAGTGCAGAATTATACGTAGACATAGGAAAGTAATAATAATTTGTGAAAACGCAAAACATAAACAAAGACAAGGATAAACCAAAATATAAATAAAATAATAAGAAATAAAAAGGATATCGTGTATGGCAAGAATAGTAGGAGTAGATTTACCTAAAAATAAACGTATAGAAATAGGACTAACATATATTTATGGCATAGGTAAATCAAAAGCAAGAGAAATTTTACAAAAAATACATATCAATCCAAACATCAAAATCAATGCACTCAATGATGAACAAATTATTCTGATTAGAAAAACTTTAAGTGAAGATTATCAAGTAGAAGGAGATCTAAAAAGAATCGAATCTATGAATATAAAAAGACTTATGACAATAGGATCTTATAAAGGTCGGAGGCACAGATTAGGACTACCATTAAGAGGACAAAGAACACGAACTAATGCTCGAACAAAAAGAGGTATCAAAAAAACTATGGCTGGTAAGAAAAAAGCTCCACGTAAATAATAAAGATTAAATTTAAACTAATTTATATAAATTAAAAGTTTATGGCTAGACAGACAAAAAAAAATAGTACAAAATACAAAAAAAATATTATTAATGGTATAGCTCATATAAAATCTACATTTAATAATACAATTATTACAATAACAGATCTTCAAGGATCTACTTTATCTTGGTGTTCATCCGGTGCAAGTGGATTTAAAGGAACTAAAAAAGGAACACCTTTTGCTGCTCAAGTAGCAGCAGAAAAAGCAGCTCAACAAGCTATAAATCAAGGTTTAAAACAAGCAGAGGTAATGGTAAATGGACCAGGAGCAGGTCGTGAAACAGCAATAAGAGCATTACAAGCAGCCGGAATTAATATTACTTTAATTAAAGATATTACTCCAATTCCACATAATGGCTGCAGACCTCCAAAGAAAAGGCGTGTTTAAAATTAATAATTTAGTATAGTTGTTTATAATTAAATATCTTACACTATCGTTTATGACTCATTTTCAAATAGAATGTATAGAGTCAAAAACAGAAAGTGCCCGTCAACAATATGGTCATTTCATTTTAGAACCATTAAAAAAAGGACAAGGTATTACTGTTGGGAACTCCCTAAGAAGAACTATTTTATCTGATTTACAAGGAGCAGCTATAGTAGCTGTAAGAATAGCTGGTATAAACCATGAATTTTCAACAATTACAGGAGTACGAGAAGATGTATTAGAAATCTTACTGAATCTTAAAGAAGTTATTTTAAAAAGTTATAGCGAAAAACCTCAAATAGGAAGGGTGCGTATACAAGGACCTGCAATTATTACGGCTGGCTTATTTGACTTACCACCAGATATTAAAGTAATTGATCCTCAACAATATATAGCAACTATTTGCAACAACACTATTTTTGAAATGGAGTTTCGTATTGAACAAGGTAGTGGATATAAACTTGTAGAAAAAGGTTTTGACAAAAAATCTATAGATTTTTTACAAATAGACGCTGTTTTTATGCCAGCAACAAAATTTAATTATACAGTAGAAGAAAAAAAAGTCAGTCCTACAATAATACAAGAAAAACTATTTTTAGAAGTTTGGACGAATGGTAGCTTATCTCCTCAAGAAGCTATTAGTCAAGGTGCACATGTATTAACTAAATTATTCCATCCGTTAACTAATATCGACTTTAAAAACGTAGATGATAAAGAACAAGAATACGAACAAGAAATGGATCAAGTTCTAATTGAAGAGCTACAATTATCTGTAAGAGCTTATAATTGTCTTAAAAGAGCACAAATTAATTCTATTTCAGACCTTTTAGATTACTCTCAAGATGAACTTCTAGCAATAAAAAATTTCGGTCAAAAATCAGCTGAAGAAGTAATTGAAGCACTGCAAAATAAATTAGGCATCCATTTACCAAAAGAAAAAAATATAGAAAATAATTAAAAAATGTATATTATATGAAAATCAAAAGTATAACGCCTATATAAAAAATTATTAAAAATATATCATGAATAAAACATATATACCACAACTAAAAATAGATCATCAATGGTTCATTATAAATGCTGAAAATCAGAATTTAGGTAAACTAAGCAGTAAAGTAGCACAAATATTAAAAGGTAAAAGCACAAACACATATTCACCTCATTTAAATAGTAATATACATATTGTATTACTTAATTCAAAATTAATAAATCTTACAGGTAAAAAAAAATTAAATAAGATATATAAAAAACATTCTGGATATCCTGGGGGATTAAAAGTAAAAACTTTTTATGAAATTCAAAGTAAACAACCTAATAAAATCTTAGAAAAATCTATCAGAGGTATGTTGCCAAAAGGACGTTTAGGGCGACAATTATTTAGACAACTTAAAATATATCCTGAAAATATACATCCGCATGAAGCACAAAAACCCCAAATAATTAAATTAGATTTAGATTAATATTATATAACAAATGACTATTATAACAAAAAATTCCAAAACAATTTATTCAGGAACAGGAAGACGTAAAACATCTATTGCCAGAGTAAAATTAATACCTGGGTCCGGAAAACTAATTATTAATGGTTTACCAGGTGAATCATATTTACAGTTTAGTCCAAACTATTTAAGAGTATCATGTGAACCTCTCAAAACTTTAGGATTAAGCAAAGAATATGATATACATGTCAGAACAGAAGGAGGTGGCTTAACAGGTCAAGCAAATGCAATTAGATTAGGTATCGCAAGAGCTTTATGTAGAATTAATCCAGAAAATCGCATAACTTTAAAATCTGAAGGATTTTTAACAAGAGACGCAAGAGTAAAAGAGAGAAAAAAATATGGTTTAAGAAAAGCTAGAAAAGCACCGCAATACTCAAAACGCTAAATTAATTATTAACATTCTAATTTAAAATAATATCATCATTTATGCCAAAACAAAATATACATCCAAAATGGTATACCGATAGTAAAGTATATTGTGATGGTAAACATATTATGACAATTGGATCAACAAAACCTGAACTACATGTTGATATTTGGTCAGGAAATCATCCATTTTTTACAGGCTCACAAAGAATTATAGATACAGAAGGAAGAGTAGAAAGATTTATGCGTAAGTATAATTTACAGACAAAACCAGATAATAATCAAGACTTAAAATAAATATATAATACATAATTATAAAGTTTGACAGGGTATATTACAATATTTATAATATGAGGAATATTCACTAAAATATGAATATATAAATATAACAATGCCAACTATTCAACAACTTGTAAGATACGAAAGACAAAAATTAGGTCAAAAAACTAAATCTCCTGCTTTGAAAGGATGTCCACAAAGAAGAGGAGTATGTACAAGAGTGTATACAACTACACCTAAAAAACCAAATTCTGCTTTGAGAAAAGTAGCAAGAGTTAGATTAACCTCAGGCTTTGAAGTAACAGCATATATACCAGGTATTGGCCACAATATACAAGAACATTCGGTCGTACTAATCAGAGGAGGTCGTGTAAAAGATTTACCTGGAGTGCGATATCATATAGTTAGAGGAATTTTAGATGCTTCTGGAGTAAAAGATAGAAAAAAAAGTCGGTCAAAATATGGAACGAAAAAACCTAGAATATAAATCAAAAAAATATAGCATAAAATTATAAATATGTCTCGTCGCAATACTGCTAAAAAAAGATTAATCGATGCTGATCCTGTATACAATAGTAAACTAATAAATATGTTAACTGTAAGAATATTAAAAAACGGTAAAAAAGGATTAGCATATAAAATTATTTATAGATCACTAGATATAATTCAAAACAAAACATCTAACGATCCTTTGCAAGTTTTAGAAAAAGCTATACGTAATGCAACACCACTAGTAGAAGTTAAAAGCAGACGTATAGGTGGTTCAACATATCAAGTACCGATGGAAGTACGCGCATATCGTGGAACAAATTTAGCTCTTAGATGGATTACTAAATTTGCTCATACAAGATCCGGCAAAAGTATGGCTTTAAAGTTAGCAAATGAAATAATAGATGCATCTAACGATAGTGGTAATACTATTAGAAAAAAAGAAGAAACACATCGTATGGCAGAAGCCAACAAAGCATTTGCTCATTATCGTTATTAACATTATAAATGCTTTACTAATTATTGTGAGTTAAGAAAAGGAAATTAAAAATTATGGCACGTGCAAAATTTGAACGCAATAAACCACACGTAAATATTGGAACAATAGGACATGTAGATCATGGTAAAACCACACTTACAGCTGCTATATCAGCTACTTTAGCAGCTGCAAATAACACAAAAGCTAAAAAATTTGATGAAATTGATGCTGCTCCAGAAGAAAAAGCAAGAGGTATAACAATTAATACTGCTCATGTTGAATATGAAACAAGTAATCGTCATTACGCACATGTAGATTGTCCAGGACATGCAGATTACGTTAAAAACATGATCACAGGAGCAGCACAAATGGATGGAGCTATTTTAGTTGTATCAGCTGCTGATGGACCTATGCCACAAACAAGAGAACATATATTATTAGCTAAACAAGTAGGTGTACCAAATATCGTTGTCTTTTTAAATAAACAAGACCAAGTAGATGATGAAGAATTATTGGAGCTAGTAGAACTAGAAGTTCGTGAATTATTAGTGCAATACGACTTTCCAGGCAATAAGATACCTTTCGTAGCAGGCTCTGCTTTACTAGCTTTAGAAAATGTAACAAAAAATAATACAATCCAAAGAGGTGAAAATGAATGGGTAGATAAAATTCATTCACTAATGGATGCGGTAGATGAATATATTCCAACACCTGTCAGAGATGTAGAAAAAACATTTTTAATGGCTGTAGAAGATGTTTTTTCAATCACAGGAAGAGGAACTGTAGCAACAGGACGTATTGAAAGAGGCATTATAAAAGTAGGTGACACAATTGAAATAGTAGGTTTACAAGAAACTACAACTACAACAATTACAGGTTTAGAAATGTTTCAAAAAACATTAGATGAAGGAATGGCTGGAGACAATATTGGTATATTATTGCGTGGTATACAAAAAAAAGATATTGAACGAGGTATGGTTTTAGCTCAACCAGGTACAATAACACCTCACACACAATTTGAAGCAGAAGTATATGTGCTAACAAAAGAAGAAGGTGGCAGACATACGCCTTTTTTTTCGGGTTATCGTCCACAGTTTTATGTACGAACTACGGATGTAACTGGAACAATTAAACAATTTACTTCAGATGATGGATCAGCTGCAGAGATGGTTATGCCTGGAGATCGTATTAAAATCAGTGCAGAATTAATAAATCCAATTGCAATCGAACAAGGTATGAGATTTGCTATACGTGAAGGCGGAAAAACAGTAGGAGCTGGAGTAGTATCTAAAATTCTTGAGTAAATAATAAAAATATAAATATGAAAATTCATGAACAAAATAAAATACGTATTAAACTAAAAGCTTACGATCATAGATTATTGACTATGTCATGCAAGACAATAATAGACACAGCTCGTAGAACAAAAGTAAAAGCTATAGGACCTATTCCTTTACCTAAAAAACGTAAAATTTATTGTGTATTAAGATCACCTCATATTGATAAAGATTCTAGAGAACATTTTGAAATAAGATCACATACAAAAATAATCGATATATATGAACCATCTTCACAAACGATTGATTCTTTAATGAAACTTAACATACCTTCGGGAGTAGATATAGAAGTAAAACTTTAAAAAAATATAATACACAAGAAAATAAAGTTATATATTTTCTTGTGTATTATATTTTTTACTATTCGAAAATATTATATATTAAACATCAAATGACTAATATAGTAATTCCTCTTGATGTGTTTTAATAGAACAGTCACTCTTAGGTAATGCTATACATGTTAAAACGAAACCTTGTCCTATCTGTTCAGTGTCTAAAAAACTCTGATCTGATTGATCAACTGAACCATCTATTATTATCCCAGCACACGTAGAACAAGCACCTGCGCGACAAGAATAAGGTAAGTCTATACCAGAGTCTTCAACTGCATCTAAAATATACTCATCTTCAGGACACGGGATAACTGAAGTTAGATCGCCTGGCATAATAAGAGTTATGTTAAAATTGCTCATATTGAAATTTCCCTATATGGTCTATAATTGAATAAGTAAATTATTATGAAATTATTACTTTTTTATTTGTGTTAAATAAAAAATCAATTAAATATCATAAAACTGTATATTTATTATTAAATCATAAAAATAAAAAATAAATAAATAATAATTCGATACAATTAAAATATATGTTAAAAATAATATAATTTATTGCCAAAAAATTTTTAAATAAATTTACACAATTCACATAATGATAAATACCTTTAAAAAATATAAAGAAAACTATACTAAAAACTTTAAACCAAAAAATAAAATCTTCTCTAATTCATACGTCATAAGTATATATCAAGAAGTATTTTATTTAATACAAAGATATTTTATACAAATCAAAAGAAGGCCATCTAACTTATTTTCTGGTATATTACAACCACTATTATGGCTTATTTTATTTGGTGCTTTATTTCAAAATGCACCTGTCAATTTACTAACAAATAATAGAACTTATTACCAATTTTTAAGTCCTGGAATCATAGTTTTTACTTCTTTTACAGGAGCGATTAATTCTGGTTTACCTTTAATATTTGATAGAGAGTTTGGCTTTTTAAATAGATTATTAGTAGCACCATTAAAATCACGAGATTCTCTCATCCTGTCTTCTATAATTTTTATTACTATAATAACTACTCTACAAACATCTATAATTATAATGTCAAGTCTTATCATAGGAGATAATAACTTAAATAGTAATAAAATTATTACTATTATATTTATAATTTTACTTATTACCTTAAGTATAGGTAGTATAAGTATCTATTTAGCTTTTGTCCTACCAGGACATATAGAATTTTTAGCAATTATATTAATTGCTAACTTACCAACTTTATTTTCTAGTACTGCCTTAGCTCCACTTTCATTTATGCCCTACTGGTTACAAATAATTGCTAGTACTAATCCTTTAACCTATGCAATAGAAAGTATTCGCTGCCTTTACTTAAATCCATATGTCAATTATAAAACTAGTATTATTGAAACTATCTGGTTTAACTTTAATATACAAGATAGCATTTATTTATTAACTATTATAACTATCATTTCTTTTAGTATAGTAAAAAACATTATTGTATACAAATGCGAGTAAAACTAAATTAATTCAGATGAAGAATGTTATAATAGATAACTATGTAGTTTATATTCATAAAATAGTAAGAAAAGCAAAAACTTTATATCTCTTAATTAGGAGGATCGTAGTTCAATGGGACTACCATGGTATCGCGTACATACAGTTGTATTAAATGATCCTGGCCGCTTAATTTCTGTCCACTTAATGCATACAGCTTTAGTAGCTGGTTGGGCAGGTTCTATGGCCTTATATGAATTAGCTGTCTTTGATCCATCTGATCCAGTACTAAATCCAATGTGGAGACAAGGAATGTTTGTTATGCCTTTTATGGCAAGACTTGGAGTCACAGATTCGTGGGGAGGTTGGAGTATTACTGGAGAAAGTGTTTCAAATCCTGGATTATGGAGTTTTGAAGGTGTTGCTATAACTCATATCGTATTATCAGGGATGCTATTTTTAGCATCTATATGGCACTGGGTGTATTGGGATTTAGAATTATTTAGAGACCCAAGAACAGGAGAACCAGCACTAGATTTACCTAAAATTTTTGGTATTCATTTATTACTATCTAGTTTATTATGTTTTGGTTTCGGTGCATTTCATACAACTGGCCTATTTGGCCCAGGTATATGGATTTCTGATGGGTATGGTATAACTGGGAAAGTACAGCCAGTTGCTCCAGCTTGGGGACCAGATGGCTTTAATCCATTTAATCCTGGAGGAATTGCATCGCATCATATCGCCGCCGGTACTGTTGGTATACTTGCTGGTTTATTTCATTTAACAGTAAGACCTCCACAAAGATTATATAGAGCGCTAAGAATGGGAAACATAGAAACTGTTCTATCAAGCAGTATATCTGCTGTATTTTTTAGTGCCTTTGTAACTTGTGGAACAATGTGGTATGGTTCTGCCACAACACCAATAGAATTATTTGGACCAACAAGATATCAATGGGATAGCGGTTATTTTCAACAAGAAATAGAAAGAAGAGTTGAGAATTCATTAAATGAAGGAGCAACACCAGAAGAAGCATGGTCTAAAATACCAGATAAACTAGCTTTTTATGATTATATTGGAAATAATCCTGCAAAAGGAGGATTATTCAGAGCTGGTCCTATGGATAAAGGAGACGGTATTGCGGAAGCATGGTTGGGTCACCCTATATTTCAAGACAAAGAAGGTAGAGAATTAACAGTTAGAAGAATGCCTGCATTCTTTGAAACATTTCCTGTTATCTTAGTAGATAAAGATGGAATTATTCGGGCAGATATTCCTTTTAGAAGAGCTGAATCTAAATATAGTATTGAACAAGTGGGTGTAACCGTTAGCTTATATGGAGGAAAATTAAATGGAAAAACTTTTAATGATGCACCTAGCGTAAAAAAATATGCACGTAAGGCTCAGTTAGGCGAAGTTTTTGAATTTGATAGAACCACATTAGAATCAGATGGTGTATTCCGAAGTAGTCCAAGAGGATGGTTCACATTTGGACATGCAAACTTCGCATTAATCTTCTTCTTTGGTCATTTATGGCACGGTTCACGAACTATATTTAGAGATGTATTTGCAGGTATTGGAGCTGAAGTAACAGAACAAGTAGAATTTGGAGCATTCCAAAAATTAGGAGATAGAAGCAGTAAAAAACAAGGTGCAGTATAAACAATATAACTTATTTTATAAATTTTGTGATATAAGGAGATAAATGTGGAAGCGCTAGTTTATGTATTTTTATTAGTAGGAACATTAATGGTTATTTTCTTTGCTATATTTTTTAGAGATCCTCCAAGAATAGCTAAATAACTCTTCAACTCATCTGTCTTATTAAGTAGTTAACTTTAATTAGCTACTTAATAAGACAGATATTAAATAAATCGTAACTGTAACTAACAATATATAAACATCGCTTATTTATTCTTCATGCTCCTCAAAAGGATCTCGAAGTTCTTTAGAAACAGGACCAAAAGCTGTATATATAGAATAGACAGTTATTCCGAGTAATAAACTAGAAATAAAAATACTAAGAACTGTTGCAGTTTCCATAAATTCAATACAAATAAAGTTAATTTATTTTTATAATAATAGTATTATTATAAAGTTAAAAATTATAAAATATATAAATCATATTAAAATATCATGGCATTAAGAACTAGATTAGGAGAAATATTAAGACCTTTAAATTCCGAATATGGGAAAGTTGCTCCTGGTTGGGGAACAACCCCAATAATGGGCGTATTCATGTTATTATTTTTTCTATTTTTACTTATTATTTTACAGATATATAATTCATCACTAATTTTAGAAAATGTTGATGTAGATTGGGCAACACTAGGAAGTTAAAAAAATCATTACCACTATTATTTTTATTGAGACAAAAGCATTATATTGATATAATGCTTTTGTCTTTTATATTATATATATTATAAAAATTAACTATTTATCTATTATAGACAATTCATCTTTAGAAAAAGACGTACTATTAACACCACTATATGATTCTTTAACAAAACGCACGAGAATCGGATACTTGATATCCTTATCTACTTTTACTACAGTACCTGTATCTTGATACCAATATGATTCTTTTCGTAAAACTTTAACTAATGAACCTTTTTTTATCATATAATTAATTTTGTAAGAATTATTAATATATTATAAACAAAAAAACAAAAAACAAGATTAACTTATACAAACAATAAGCATATATTTTCAGACAATATAGTTGCCTAAGAAATATTAAAGATGTTAAATTCATTTAATATAGACGTAATAAATTATAAATCTATTTTATCTATGAGTAAATATTGTCAATATTTAAGGTTTAAATCATATGAAATTATCTTGGAAAACTTTACTACTACTATCTTTACCTATTATTGTTATTAGTTTCTTTTTGTGGCAAGGTTTTTTAGCACCAACCACAAATGAATTAAATACAAATATAGCACGTTCTCGAATGACTTATGGAAGATTTTTAGAATACTTAGATATGGGTTGGGTAAAAAAAGTCGACTTATATGATAATGGACACACTGCCATAGTAGAAGCAGTAGGTCCTGAATTAGGAAATAGAATTCAAAAAATCAGAGTTGAACTACCTGCCACTGCACCAGAATTAATTACTAAAATCAAAAAATCTAATATAGATTTAGATGCTCATCCAACAAGAAATAACAGCGCTGTATGGAATCTGATGGGCAACTTATTATTTCCTATATTATTAATAGGAGGTTTAGCCTTTTTATTTAGAAGGTCTAATAATGGCAGTGGTGGTCCTGGCCAAGCTATGTCTTTTAGTAAATCAAAAGCTTTATTCCAAATGGAAGCTAAAACAGGTATTGTGTTTGATGATGTAGCAGGAATAGATGAAGCTAAAGAAGAATTTGAAGAAGTCGTTACATTCTTAAAAAAACCTGAAAGATTTACTGCTGTAGGAGCTAAAATACCTAAAGGGGTATTATTAGTAGGCCCTCCAGGAACAGGTAAAACATTATTAGCTAAAGCAATTGCAGGCGAAGCGAATGTACCTTTTTTTAGTATATCAGGATCTGAATTTGTAGAAATGTTTGTAGGGGTAGGTGCATCTCGAGTTAGAGATTTATTCAAAAAAGCAAAAGAAAATGCACCCTGTATAATTTTCATAGATGAAATTGATGCCGTAGGCAGACAAAGAGGAACTGGAATTGGTGGTGGTAATGATGAAAGAGAACAAACATTAAATCAATTATTAACAGAAATGGATGGTTTCGAAGGCAATACAGGTGTAATTGTAATTGCAGCTACTAATCGTGCTGATATACTAGATTCTGCTTTATTAAGACCTGGCCGTTTTGATCGTCAAGTAGCTGTAGAAGTGCCAGACTTTAAAGGAAGATTAGCTATATTAAAAGTACATGCTAAAAATAAAAAAATGGAACCTAACATATCATTATCTATGATAGCTAGAAGAACTCCTGGATTTTCAGGAGCAGATTTAGCAAATCTATTAAACGAAGCAGCTATACTAACAGCTAGAAGGAAAAAAAATCATATTACACTTAACGAAATAGATGCCTCTATTGATCGTATAGTAGCAGGAATGGAAGGAACACCATTAATAGATAGTAAAAGTAAACGTCTAATAGCATACCATGAAGTTGGACATGGTATAGTGGGAACACTACTTCAAGATCATGATCCAGTACAAAAAGTCACTTTAATACCTCGAGGACAAGCTAGAGGACTAACATGGTTTACACCAGGAGAAGATCAAAGCTTAATCTCAAGATCTCAAATTATATCGCGTATAATGGGAGCTTTAGGAGGGAGAGCAACTGAAGAAGTAGTATTTGGAGATACTGAAGTTACAACAGGCGCAAGCAATGATTTACAACAAGTCACATCAATGGCTCGTCAAATGGTTACAAGATTTGGCATGTCAAATATAGGACCATTATGTCTAGAAAACGAAGAATCTAATCCTTTTCTTGGAAGAAGTATGGGATCTTCATCAGAATATTCTGATGAAATTGCTATAAAAATAGACAAACAAATACAAAATATTGTTCAAAAATGTTATCAAAATACAATAAAAATTATCCAAGATAATAGAATTGTCATAGATAGGTTAGTAGATTTACTAATTGAAAAAGAAACAATTAATGGTGAAGAATTTCGACAAATTATTAATGAGTATACACTTGTACCTCAAAAAGAATTATACATAAAATAACGGGATTGACGGGACTCGAACCCGCAACTTCCGCCGTGACAGGGCGGTGCTCTAACCAATTGAACTACAATCCCTTTATGCTAGATATTATGTCATAACCATAACAGAATTGTCAAATTATAGTGAAATTATTAATTGTTATATAAAAAGGAGAGGAAGGGATTCGAACCCTCGGTATGATGAAATATCATACAACAGATTAGCAATCTGGCGCTTTCAACCACTCAGCCACCTCTCCATTAATATAAAAATATATATTTTATTCAGTGGCTCAGGCGGGACTTGAACCTGCGACCTTGGGCTTATGAGTCCCCTGCTCTAACCAACTGAGCTACTGAGCCATAATGATTTAGATAGATCTTAACATAAAAAAAAATAAAAATAAACATAATATAATAATTTATGCAATCAACATTGAACCTATACCATCAGAAGTTAAAATTTCTAGTAATAATGCATGTTCAACACTACCATTAATAATATGAGCCGCATTTACATTATTTCGCAAAGCCTTAATACAGCAATCCACTTTAGGTATCATACCTCCGAGAATTACTTGATCTTTTTTTAATTTTTCAGCCTCTTGTATATTTAAGTACTTTATCAAAGTAGATGGACAATTAATATCTTTCATAATACCAGGCGTATCTGTTAATAAAACTAATTTCTCTGCATGAAGATGTTCTGCAATAGAACCAGCTACAGTATCCGCATTAATATTATAAGCTTGACCATTCAAATCTGCTGCAACACTGGCAATGACTGGAATATATCCTTGATCCAGTAGTAAATCAATAATTTTAACATTAACTTGCTCAACCTTACCTGTATAATTATCTATTTGATTTATAAAAAGACTAGATGCAGTAATTAAGTTAGCATCTTTACCAGATAAACCAACTGCTATAGGACAAGAAAGATTAAGCAAAGTTACTAAGTCTTTATTTACCTTACCTACTAAAACCATTTCTACAACTTCCATAGTTGCCTTATCTGTTATACGAATACCATCAAGAAATTTAGGTTCTATATCTATCTTTTTTAACCAATTATTAATCATTGGTCCACCACCATGTACAATAACAATTCTAATTCCGATATAAGATAAAAATAAAATATCTTCTATAACCTTAGATTTAAGTTGTAAATTTTTCATAGCAGCTCCTCCATACTTTACAACTATAGTTCTTCCATAAAAACGTTGTATAAAAGGTAAAGCATCACTTAAAACTCGTGCACGTTCCAAATTATTTAACATTTTCTCAAACCATTAATAATATTTAATAATTATTTTTCACTTTCTATGTAAATTTGCAAAAAATTTTATTTTTATTTATCTTAATCTTAAATAAAATTAATATAATCATATAATAATGACTAACTTTTGGGACAATATCAGAAGATTTCCAAGCTTCCTTTTATCAGTAATAACTGGATTTTTCTTGACAACTTTTTATCCAATTTTTGAGCTATTAAAAGTGAAAAATAAACGACTTATTATAGTTACTATAATATTAATATTTATAATGATAATATTAAATATTTTAAGGTACATGTTAAGTATAAATTAAAAAAAAATTTTTTACGAATATACAATTGATATTAAAAAATTCGACATATATAATATTATATATAATACTAGGATTATATATAATATAAAAACTTATTATAAAAGTTATCAATAATGATAGATAAATGATTAAAGATAAATAGTTAATAACAGTTAAAGATAACAAATCATTAATATAAAAATATATGAATATAGTATCTGATTTTGAACTAAAAGAAGTTACAGGAGCATTTGCCTTAATTGATAGTCTAATTAAAAATAATGTCTGTCATATTTTTGGTTATCCAGGTGGTGCTATACTGCCTATCTATGATGAATTGTATAAATGGGAAGAAAAGAATTTAATTAAACATGTTTTATGTCGTCATGAACAAGGTGCTGCTCATTCAGCTGATGGTTATGCTAGAGCTACAGGCAAGGTTGGTGTTTGTTTTGCAACATCAGGTCCTGGTGCTACTAATCTTGTTTCTGGTATTGCTACAGCTCAGTTGGATTCGGTTCCTATGGTATTAATTACAGGTCAAGTATCCAGACCTTTTATAGGTACTGATGCGTTTCAAGAGGTAGATATTTTTGGAATTACATTGCCAATAGTTAAACATTCTTATGTGGTACGAGATCCACGAGATATGTCTAAAATTGTATCTGAAGCTTTTTATATAGCTCAACATGGAAGACCTGGTCCAGTTTTAATAGATATACCTAAAGACGTAGGTTTGGAAAAATTTATATATAAACCTCTTGATCCAAATCAAATTAATATATTAGGCTGTAGGCCATTGATGAAACCTCAAACTAGTCAGCTTACTAAAGTTCTCAATCTTGTATATGAATCTAGTCAACCTTTACTTTATGTAGGAGGTGGATCTATTATATCCGATGCTCATGATGTTATTAAGGAATTTGCTCATCGATTTCAAATACCTGTATGTACAACTTTAATGGGTAAAGGTATTATAGACGAAAATGATGATTTGGCTTTAGGTATGCTTGGTATGCACGGCACAGCTTACGCTAATTTTGCTGTTAGTGAATGTGATTTGCTAATCGCTCTTGGTGCTAGGTTTGATGATAGAGTAACTGGTAAACTAGATGAATTTGCATGTAATGCTCAAGTCATACATATTGATATTGATCCTGCTGAAGTTGGTAAAAATCGGGTACCTCAAGTTGCTATTTTAGGTGATGTGAAAGAGGTAATGACTGAGCTTTTGCATTCTGTTGAATTTCAATCTAGTTTAGTATTTAATGTTGAACAGACTAGATCTTGGAAAGATAGAATTTTTATATGGAAACAGCAGTATCCTTTATTAATTCCAAAACATGTAAATAGTTTATCGCCTCAGGAGGTTTTAAACTCTTTATCTAGTATTCAACCTAGTGCATATTTTACTACTGATGTAGGTCAACATCAAATGTGGGCTGCACAATTTCTTAATGTATTACCACGTCATTGGATGTCGAGTTCTGGTTTAGGCACTATGGGCTATGGTCTTCCTGCTGCTATTGGAGTTCAAATAGCTTATCCTTCTGAAAAAGTTATATGTATTAGTGGGGATGCTAGTTTTCAAATGAATCTTCAAGAATTAGCTACAATTTCTCAGTATAATTTACCTATTAAAATTATTATCATTAATAATAAATGGCAAGGAATGGTTAGACAATGGCAACAAGCCTTTTATGGTGAAAGATATTCTCACTCTAATATGGAAAAAGGTGCACCTGATTTTATACTGTTAGCTCAATCTTTTGGTATTTTAGGTTTAGAGTTAGAGTATAGACATAATATGTTTGAAATTTTAGAACGTTTCATAAGGCATGATGGACCTTGTTTACTTGATTGTAAAGTTAAGGAAGAAGAGAACTGTTATCCTATGGTTGCTCCCGGTAAAAGTAATTCGCAAATGATAGGTATATATAAATTAAATAAAAATAAAGGTAAATCAATTACAAATATAAACGGAAGCCTTTAATGGGAATTGAACCCATACTTTCTTCTTACCAAGAAGATGCTCTACCATTAAGCTATAAAGGCTATATTTTATTCTCTTATATTTAAATTGAATTGATTACGGTTTTAATTTATTAATTATTGGGCCGGGTTGGATTTGAACCAACGTAGGTAAAACCAGCGGATTTACAGTCCCCCCCCATTAACCACTCGGGCACCGACCCATTGCTATTTTTTTTGTGAATTGATATAAAGTATTAGAAAATTGTTGGATACAACTGGATTCGAACCAGTGACTTTCACGATGTCAACGTGATACTCTAACCGACTGAGTTATGTATCCTATAAGTATACATAAATTCTATCATAATATAAAATAATAAGAAAAGTTAAATATTAATGAAATTTTTGTTTTAGTCTGGTTGCTTTTCCAGATCTTGATCTTAAATAATAAAGTTTTGCTCTTCTTATTTTAGCTCTTTTTACAATCTGAATGGTTTTAATACGAGGTGAATGTATCAGATAAACTCTTTCAACACCTATATTTTGTAGTACTTTTCTAATTGTAATTGTTGTATTTAATTGTGAGTTATGCTTTGAGATTACAACACCTTCTACATTTTGAATTCTTTCTTTACTACCTTCTTGAATTAAAATACCCATTTTTATACTATCTCCTATATTAATAATAGGTATTTCAATTTTTTGAAATTTTTTTTCTAGTTGAGAAATAATCAATTGCTTTTTATTTGTTTTTAGATACATATTAATTGTTTATAAATGATAGTTAAAATTTATTTATATTATTTATTTAAGTTTATATAAATATTTATCTGTTATCAAAATAAAATATATGGAAACTATATTTTTTTCTATAAATAATATACTAACATAATATTTTTATACTCTAATTTTTTAATTTATGTATTTTTATCAAAAATTTAATACTAATTATACACAATATTATATCGAAAATTTATGATTCAATTCTGTATTAATATTTTGTATTTTCTCATATTTAATTATAGATATGTATTATATATATTTTTACTATATTTGTAATTATAAAGCTTTTGTAAAAGTCAATAGATTTTCTAAATATTTTTTACAAATGATGATTGTTTTTATTATTGATTTAATTGCTATTCTAGAGTTGAATGTAATTAATTTAAAAGCTTTAAGTTTATATTATTGGTTAGGGTTTAGTTTAATTCATAAAAGAAGTTTTTATTATTTTTGTAGTAAGTCCTCTTCTTCTGCTTATACATTAATAAATGTTAAAAGTAAAAGTAAAAATATATTAAGATGTTATTTGATTATAAATATTGATAATTGATGTTTTAATTCATATTTTTAATTAATTTTACTATAGTTATTATATTATGCAAAATATTAATTTAGATTTATTTCTACCACAAAATTATATTGCTGAAGAAATTTTATTAGGTACTATACTAATTAATCCAATGATTTTTCCGCAAATTATACCGTATTTGAAACAAGAGTCTTTTTTTTTAGAGTGTCATGAATTAATTTATAAAAGTTTAATAATAATTTATAGAGATGGTAAAATTGATATTCTTCATTTATTATATACTTTAAATAGATCTGAAAAATTAGATCATATAGGTGGAGTTTATAAAATTATGGAATTAATGAGACAAGGACATTTATTTATGTCCTCGATTAATATGTCTGTTTATGTTCAGCAACTTATTATCCTCATTAATAATAGTTATATGAAGAGATTAATGATACAGTATGGTTATAATATTGTAAGATTAGCATCTATTGAAAGTTTCAAAAGTCATCATTTGTATAATACAGCATCAGACTATTTAGAATCTACTGTTCATAAAATACCTAAAGAAAATTTATCTACTTTCAGAGATATATTAGGCGATTTGCTAATAGAATTCAAAAATCATTATAGCGATTTAGAACAGGATTTTGTTCCCAGAAGTGAAATTCTGTCTGGTTTTCATGAAATAGATGAATTAATGAAAGGTTTACAAGATGGTGATTTGATTGTTGTTGCTGGACGCCCTTCTATTGGTAAAACTTCTTTTGTAATTAATATAGCATATAATATTTTAAGTTCTGCTAATTTAGGTTTATGTTTTTTTAGTCTTGAAATGTCAAAGATACAAATTGTTTACAAATTTATAGCTGTTGCTTGTAAAATATCTCTTCAAAGTTTTTCTTTAAATCAATTGACAGTAGATCAACAGCATAATTTTAAATCAATATGCAATAGTTTAATGAATTCCAATATTTATATTAATGATAGTCCTAATATGTCTGTTGATTATATTGAATATACATCTAAATTATTGTTCAAAGAAACTCGTAATATACAATTAATTATTATAGATTATTTGCAGCTAATACAAGTAGAGAATTTTACTAATAATGTAAGAGCTCAGGAATTAGCTTATATTACAAGGAAACTTAAATTGCTAGCCCAATATTTATATATTCCTATAATTGTATTATCGCAGTTAAATAGAAGTATTGAAACTAGATTAAATAAAAATCCTTTATTATCTGATTTAAGAGAAAGTGGTTGTTTAATATCATATCTTTTATTAAATATAGATTTATATAATAGTCTTCATAGCCACAGTTTATATAAAAATCAAACATCAATAAAATATAGTTTAATAAAATTATTTTATAATGATTATTTGAGTCAATTATCTTCATATTGTATTAATTGGAAATTTATTCTTCAATATTCATTTAATATTAATATTTATAATTATGTTCTATCTTTAACACATAATCATAAGTTATATAATAAATTATGTTGGACTAAAAATAATCAATTGTTAGAAGAAGATTGTGCTATTATGAATACTTTTTTATTTTATTCTAATATTTATTTGGAGTATAAGTTAATTAGATATATAAAGTGTTTAAAGTATGTTCAGGTTTTTGATATTCAAGAACCTAATTATCTGTCTTTACTATGTAATTATATAATTTTACATAATTCAATTGAACAAGATGCTGATATTGTTATGATATTATCTCAATCAAATGATCATTTAGATCTATTTAAAACAGTTGATATTACTTTATGTAAAAATCGTAATGGTCCTACTGGAGTTTGTAAGTTATTATTTACACCAGAAAAGAATTTATTCAGTAATATTTAAGATTAAACTTTTTCATTAGTTTATATTATATAAAGTTGCAATAAAAAAAATAGTATGTTAATATTCAAAACATCTAGCCGGGATAGCTCAGTAGGTAGAGCAGTGGACTGAAAATCCTCGTGTCACCAGTTCAAATCTGGTTCCTGGCATTAATACTATTATTAGTTTATTTATATTGATTTATTATCTTTGATTTTATTTAATATATCGTACATCAAATCATAAAATCATGGTAATATTTTTTATAAAAAATATTACCATGATTTTTATGATTTGATTATTTCAAGCTTTTCACCTAGTAATACAGTAACACTCCCATCATCTTTTATATCTACTACAGCACTATCTCCAGCTTTGATTTTACCAGACAAAACCTCTTCAGCTAAACTATCTTCTAGTAATCGCACAACTGCTCTACGTAGTGGTCTTGCTCCATAGCTAGGATTATATCCTTCATCTACTAATCTATTTTTAAACCTTTCAGTAACTTCTAATTCTATTTCTTGTTGTTTAATACGTTCAAATACTTCTTTTAACATAATATCTGCTATTTCGCGCACTTCGTCTTTTGTTAACTGTCTAAATACTATAATTTCATCCAGCCGATTTAGAAACTCTGGACGAAAATATTGTTTTAGTTCTTCATTAACTAATGATCTTATACGATTATATTGTGATTCTATTTGAGACTCTCCTAATTCAAATCCTAAACCGCCTCCTCCTTTTTCTATTACTTTTGAACCTATATTAGAGGTCATGATTAGTAAAGTATTTTTAAAATCTATAGTTCTTCCTTTTGCATCAGTTAATCTTCCATCTTCTAATATTTGTAATAATAGATTAAAAATATCTGGATGTGCTTTCTCAATTTCATCAAATAATATAACAGTATATGGACGTTTTCTAACAGCTTCTGTAAGATATCCTCCTTCACTATAACCTACGTAGCCTGGTGGTGAACCTATTAATTTAGAAACAGTGTGTCTTTCCATATATTCAGACATGTCTAATCTAACCATTGCTTCTTGTGAACCAAAGAAGTAAGAGGCAAGTGCCTTTGTTAATTCTGTTTTACCTACCCCCGTAGGGCCAGAGAATATAAAACTTGCAATAGGTCGATTTGGATTTTTTAGTCCGACACGTGCTCTTCTAATTGCTCTCGAAACAGCTACTACTGCTTCATCTTGACCAATTATACGACTGTGTAATGTTTCTTCCATGTGCATTAATTTTTCTGATTCACTTTTTGTCAGTTTAGTGACTGGTATTCCTGTCCAGAATGCAACAATCTCTGCTATATCATCTTCTGTTACTATAGGATCTTCAATTTGTAAATTAGGTTCGTTCTTTTTGCTTTGTGCAATAGCTGCAATTTGAGCTTTAATTTCCATCTCGCGTGTTCTATATTGCTCTGCCTTTTCATATTTTTGTGCTCTTATGGCTTCGTCTTTAATTTTTAGTACATTCCTTAATTCTTTGTCTAATTCTCTAGCGGCAGGAGGTAGTTGAGAATTTAATAATCTTACTCTTGAACCAGCTTCATCAATTAAATCAATTGCTTTATCAGGTAAAAAACGATCGGAAATATATTGATTGGCATATTTAGCAGCAGCAGCTAAGGCTCCATCGGACATTTTTAGTTGATGATGTTTTTCATATCTATCTCGTAAACCGAATAGTATTTCAATGGTTTCTTCAACACTTGGTTCTCCAACTAAAACAGGTTGAAAGCGTCTTTCGAGTGCAGCATCTTTTTCTATATGTTTTCTATATTCTTCTAATGTTGTAGCTCCAATACATTGTAGTTCACCTCGGGCTAATGCCGGTTTTAATAAATTTGCTGCATCAATGGCTCCTTCAGCTGCACCTGCTCCAATTAAAGTGTGTACTTCATCTATAACTAGAACTATGTTATCAGCGGATTTTATTTCATCCATGATTCTTTTAAGTCGTTCTTCAAACTCTCCTCTATATTTTGTACCAGCAACCAATAAGCCAACATCTAATGTAACAACTAGTTTATCTTCAAGTATAGATGGAATGTCTTTATTAGCTATACGTTGTGCTAATCCTTCAGCAATTGCGGTTTTACCAACTCCTGGCTCACCAATTAATACAGGATTATTTTTTGTTCTACGGCCTAAAATTTGTATAACTCTTTCAATCTCTTTTTGCCTTCCTACGACAGGATCTAAAATACCTTCTATAGCTAGTTCAGTTAAATTAGAACCAAATTCTTCTAATGTAGGAGTTTTACTTCTAGTTTGGGTATTGTTATTTCCATTAGTATTAGCTTCTGCATTATCACCTAGCATTTGTATGACTTCAGTTCTAATGGAAGCTACGTTTACAGCTAAGTTTTCTAATACTCTTGCAGCTACACCTTCTCCTTCACGTACTAATCCCATTAATAGATGTTCTGTACCTATATAATTATGGCCAAGTTGTCTAGCTTCTTCTAAAGATAATTCTAAAACTCTCTTTGCTCGCGGAGTGAAAGGAATTTCAACTGCTACAAATCCTGACCCTCTACCGATAATTTTTTCAACTTCTATACGAGCATCCTTCAAATTTACATTCATAGATTTTAGTACTTGTGCTGCAATTCCTGTACCTTCACCTATTAAACCTAATAAAATTTGTTCTGTGCCAACAAAGTTATGTCCTAAGCGTCTAGCTTCTTCTTGAGCTAGCATGATAACTTTTATAGCTTTTTCTGTAAAGCGTTCAAACATTTAATTGACAGTAAATGAATTTATTTATTACCTTTGATACTAAATAATAATAACACAATTCAAACTTTAACTTAATGGTTATAAAGAACAATTTTAATTTAATATCTGGGGTTAATTATTGATGAATTTTTTATTCTATAATCTTTGCCAAGTTTTATTATTAGATTCGTTTCATATATTACAATTATCATTTATAATAAGTACTAATTATTAATTAAATAATGAAATAATCTGATTTATTATTTATAGTACTATAAATTTTATTTAAGGATATAAAATAAAAATGGCAGTTATTCAATTTATTAAAGGTATTAATGAAACGGTTATAGCAGATGTTTCTTTAACTAGATCAAAAGATGGAAGTACAGGTACGGCAACTTTTAGATTTAATAATCCAGATATCTTAAAATCTGTTATGCAAGAAAAAGGTGATATTACTGGTATGTATTTAAAAGATGATGAGGGTGAATTAGTAACTCGTGATGTCAGCGCAAAATTTGTTAATGGTAAGCCTCAAGCTATAACATCTATATATATAATAAAGAGTCCACAAGAATGGGATCGATTTATGAGGTTCATGGAACGTTATGCAAATAAAAATCAACTATCTTTTACTAAAGCTAAATGATAATAACTGAAATATTATTTGAGTTATATATTAAAAATTAAAATAATAACTTATGTAAGTTTATGATATTGAATATTTTTACAAATGAAATTTTCTTTTAAATGGCTTAAACAAATTGTAGATTTGAAACATATAGAGTTATCTGAAGTAATAGAAAAATTGACTTTAGGAGGTTGTGAAGTAGAAAATATTATTTATAATCAAGATAAGAATGATATTATATTTGATTTAAGTACGACAGCTAATAGGCAAGATTTGTTAAGTGTAGTCGGTTTAGCTAGAGAAATAAGTTGTCTGATGAATAGACCTCTTTTAAATAAAGTATATAGTGATAGAATATATAATAGTAATTGTTTAAACAATTATGGTTCATTGAATTTATCAAATAGTATAGCTTTGTTAGATTTTAGTTTAACCCATATTAAGCGTATAAGAAATACTTTTTCCCCTTTATGGTTACAATATTATTTACACAGTCAAAATATCAAGCCATTAAATTTACTACATGATATTCCTAAATATATATATATGAAGTGGGGTCATTATATTGAAATTTTTGATCAACAAAAAATTAATTTGTTACCAATCCAATATTCTTTATTTAATATCGAAAAAGAAAAAAATCTTTCATTACAATCTAATAGTATTGAGTTAGAGGTTTTAAAGTATAATTCTCAAAGATTATATACTTTAGGCTATGATATTAATTCAAACTTTCAATGTGATATTATCACAGATTCTGTTATAGTTTGTGGTCAAATATTTAGAAGTAAATATTTTAAAAATATACAGAATAGTTTATCTATCAAAACAGATATATTTGAAAAATATAATAAACAAGTAATAAGAGAGGATTTCATCCGCGCTTATGAAGAATCTATTAGATTAATTATTTCTTTTGCAGGTGGAACAATAGGTAAATCTTATTATTATCATACGGTTTATGAGAAACCCAAAGTTATAATTTTAGAAAAACATAAGATACAAAATATTTTAGGTTATAAAAAAAATAATGATGATACATATTTATCTGTAAAAGAAATTCTTGGTATATTAAATCAGTTGAATTTTATTACAGTCTATGATGAAAGAAAAAAATTGTTTAAAGTGCAGGTAACTTCAAGTAGACAAATTGATTTGTTAAGGCCTATTGATATTATTGAAGAGATAGGCCGTGTTTATGGTTTTAATAGATTTATAAGTCAGCTGCCTAAAGTTTTAAATTATGAGTCTTTATTTAAAAATTCATTTACTTATAAAGTACATCATGTGCGTCGAGTTTTACGGAACTTAGGATTGCATGAAATACAAAATATATCTTTAAATAATTTTACTATTTCTAATGATCAGTTACAAATTTCTATATATAATCCTTTAATTAAGGATCAATCTTATTTAAGGATTAATTTATTAACTCAATTAATTATAACTTATGAATATAATCTTAGACAGTCTAATAAAAATGTTGAAATTTTTGAAATAGGTAAAGTTTTTAGCAAAGATATTCAAACAACTACAAAAAAAAAATTATTCGGTATTTTTGAACATTTACATCTTGCTGGTTTAATGTCAAATTTAGATTATTCAAGAAAATCATGGTTAGATAAGCCGAATTCATTAGGTTGGTTTCAAGCTAAAGGTACACTAGAAGAATTTTTAGAAAAATTGCAAGCTCGGGTATTATGGACTGAAATAAATAAGGCAACATATAGCTTTTTATTTAGTAGTATTAGCAACTCATTAGATATTAAGAGGGCAGCTGTAATATATAGTACAGACAATAAAAAAGAAATAGGTATTTTTGCTCAACTTAAAAAAAATTATAATTATCCAATTTATATATTTGAATTTAATTTAGTTAATTTGATTAATTCTATGGATACTTCAAATCATATTAATTATTTCATTAAACCTTATTCTAATTATCCTAGTTTGACAAGAGATATATCTTTGACATTATATAAATATAATAGTATTTATATGATTAAACAAAAGATATTAGACTTTAATAATTGTTTAATTGAGTCTATAGAAGTATTAAATCAATATAGGAATCACCATATGAAACATTATTATAATATCAGTTTGCGTATTGTTTATAGATCTTACAATAGAACTTTAAATATCGATGATATTAGTCGTATTGATCAAGAAATAAATGATTTATTAGATCAATATAAATCAATTTAATATTTAATCAAGTAAATCATAAGCCGGGTTTTGTTCTTAATAATTTATAAATTTCTATCCTATTTATAGAAGAATATGAATTTTTTAAGGGTAGTTATTAATCTATATTTTATATTTGCATATAATTTTTTGCAGTAATGATTATTAGTTGTAGACTATCTATAGCTATAGATATTACTATACGTTTAAGTTCACTACTTTGCTCTCTTATGGGGTTTACCGAGCAAGTATTATTGACATAATACTTCTGGTACGCTTTTACCGTACCTTTGCACCCTTACCTATATTATTTTAATTAGGCGGTTTTTTTCTGTGGCACTTTCCTCATAGTTACCTATACTGTTTTTTATGCAGCTATATTTTTCTAATTAGAGCCCGGACTTTCCTCAAATTTGTTTTAAAATTTGCAACTACCTATGTTTACTTATCCAATATAATAATACATATTTCTTTTCTAAAGTACAATATATATTGGTTATTGATAGTTATTATAATATTAGAAATGCGAAAAATAATTCCTATACGATTTTCAGAAAAAGATTTTGGTGCTATATTAAATAAGTATGATTATAGTTTACATCCAGGAGATATTGTAGCCGGTACAATTTTTCATAAAGAATCAAGAGGCTTTTTGGTTGATATAGGTTCACATGTAGCAGGTTATTTACCTATAGATGAGATTTTATTAAATTCATTTAACAAGTATAATCAATATACTTTAGAAAATTTTGTGAATAATACAAGAGAATTTTTTATTCTTGCTTATGATAAACACAAGCAGCAATTACTATTATCTGTTAAAAGGCTAGATTATATAAGGGCATGGAAACGTATCAAGCAATTAGAATCAGAAGATATAATTTTACATTTACCTGTAAGTAATGTGAATAAAGGAGGTATTTTAACCAATTTAGAAGGTCTCCAAAGCTTTATACCCAAATCTCATTTAATTTCATTTTCATATGATCAAGGTTTTATAAAAAACAATATACAATGTAAATTATTATTTTCTGATGAAAAAACTAACAAGCTTATATTAAGTCATAAGTTAGCTATGTTATCTGTTTATTCTAATCTGTTAAAAATAGGTAGTACAGTATATGGTCAGATTACTCAAATTAAAAAATATGGTATTTTTATTAGTATTTATGGAATACCCGCATTATTACATATATCAGAGATAGGTTATACGCATATAGACAATATAAATTATATTTTTCAAGTAGGTAAAAAAATAAAAGTCAAAATAATTCATATTGATATGCAACAAGGGAGAATATATGTATCTAAACGAGAGGTTGATTAACCACCTCCTACAATTGTAATGATTTCTATTTGATCTTGGGGGTTGAAAAAAATATTTTGAAATTCACAAGAATTGACTATATTATTATTGTATTCTATAACAATTAAGCTTAAATCAAATTCTAAATAAAGCAATAATTCTTTTAAAGACATAGATTTAGCACAGTTGAATGCTTGTCCGTTAATAAAAATTGTATTGTATACTATACTCATTTTTAGTTTTTAATGATTTTTTGTTATCTTAAATCGTTAATTAATAGTAGACTTATCAGATAAAAAGTATTATACTCTCATATTATATTATAGTAACATGGCGGGTGTAGCAAGAGGTTAAGGCAATGGATTGTGGCTCCATTATTCGCGGGTTCGATTCCCGTCATTCGCCCTTATGTATATTAAAGTATGTAAGTAAAGCTAATTTAGCTAGTTCTGTACGATTTCTAGTACCTGTTTTTTGTAATAGCCGACTGACGTACTTTTCTACATTTCTCAAGCTAAGCTTCATTTCATTAGCAATTTCCTTATTCATGTAACCTTTTGCAACTAAAGAAAGTATTTTACATTCACGATTTGTTAGTTTATTCAATATCAAATCGTTTATACTGTTTGTATTTAACTCTTTAAATGATTTGTTGTTTATATATTTATTGGATAATTCAATACTATTGAATATGTTTTTGATTATTGCTATCAGCTCTTGTGGATAAAATGGTTTTGTTAAATATGCATTACAGCCTAAATTATACCCTAAGATTCTATCATTTGTCATACCTTTTGCTGTTAATAATATAATAGGAATTTTGTGTAAAGTTTTGTTTGTACGTATTTTTTTTATTAAATCGTAACCATCTAAATGAGGCATCATTATATCTGTTATGATTAGATTAGGTTGATAAGAACTTATCTTTTGTAATCCGCTATATCCATTTTTAGCAATATCTACTTGAAAGTCTTCTGATCTTAGATATGACGCAATAGAATTTAATAAATACATATCGTCATCTATAATTAGTATTTTCTTTTTCATTGTAGTTATTAAAATTAAAAAATTTTAAATTTATCAATCTATTTGTATAAGTTACTTGAATTTAGTATGAATAATAAATGGGTTCAGTTGCTATTAGAATTAGATATTCCTTTTTATATTTATAAATTAAATAAAGGTGATTCTATTATATCTAAATGCAAATATAAAAATAATTCAGCAGCAATAATTTTATATGGTACTGTATATACACTTAAAATGTTTACCAATGGTGAATGTATTTGTATAGCTATTTTAAACTGTAATAATATAATTGATTTTAATTTTAGTACTTTGGATAAAGATTATGTTTATTATAAGGTAATTGCATTGGAAGAAACTTATCTTATTAATTTTTGCTGGTGGGATTTTATATCGATTTTTAATTATTTACCAATAGCTGTAAAAATATTCTATTTATTTCGTAATACTTTAAAGAAGTATGAAATGGTATGTTATGTCATATCACATAAATCGATTAAGTATAGAGTTATTCAATTACTTGTATTATTATGTCAAGAATTTGGTACTGTCAATAGTGATTTTATTAAAATTCCTTTTGAAATTTCTCAAACGACAATCAGTCATATAATAGGCAGTAATATAATTACAGTAAATAAAATTATGCGTGATTTAATTGGTAAGCTTTTAATTAAGTATATAGTAAAGAAAAAAACTTTAATATGTTATTTTTCTTTATTAACTTATTTGCGTAATAATAAAATAAATTAATCTATAACAAATGTAGCGATAAATGTTATAATTATATTTATCTAATTAAGAAATAAGCAAGTAGTTTAAATGCATGGTTTTTGATATATTATTTAGTATTAGTTGAAAATTAGTATGGGAAAAGTTTATGACTGGTTTGAAGAAAGATTAGAAATTCAAGCTATTGCAGATGATATAACTAGCAAGTATGTTCCACCTCATGTAAATATTTTTTATTGTATTGGTGGTATAGTGTTTACATCTTTTTTAATTCAAGTTGCTAGTGGTTTTGCTATGACTTTTTATTATAGACCAACTGTAGCAGAAGCTTTTTCTTCCGTTGAGTATATTATGACAGATGTAAATTTTGGTTGGCTTATAAGATCCATTCATAGATGGTCTGCAAGTATGATGGTATTAATGTTGATCTTGCATATGTTTCGTGTATATTTAACAGGTGGTTTTAAAAAGCCAAGAGAGTTAACCTGGGTAACAGGTGTTATATTAGGAGTTTTAACAGTTTCTTTTGGGGTAACTGGCTATTCGTTACCATGGGATCAAATAGGATATTGGGCTGTTAAAATTGTAACGGGTGTACCAGAAGCTATCCCATTTGTTGGAACAAGTATAGTAGAGCTTTTAAGAGGTGGTGTAAGTGTAGGGCAAAATACTCTTACTCGTTTTTATAGTTTGCATACATTTGTACTACCTTTATTAACAGCAGTTTTTATGCTTATGCATTTTTTAATGATTCGTAAGCAAGGTATTTCAGGACCATTATAGTATTAGTCATTCTATGGTTTATTTAAATTTAACAATATTATACAGCAATAAGAAAAATTTATATGTCAATAATCAAAAAACCTGATTTAACTGATCCGAAGTTACGTGCTAAGTTAGCTAAAGGTATGGGTCATCATTATTATGGAGAACCAGCTTGGCCAAATGATATTTTATATATGTTTCCTGTAGTAATTTTAGGAATATTTGCCTGTGATGTAGGCTTATCTGTTTTAGAACCTTCTACTATAGGAGAACCAGCTAATCCTTTTGCTACACCTTTAGAAATATTACCTGAATGGTATTTTTTTCCTACTTTTAATTTGCTAAGAGTAATACCTAATAAATTGATTGGTGTATTGTCTATGGCATCTGTACCAGCAGGTTTAATTACAGTTCCTTTTATCGAAAGTGTTAATAAATTTCAAAATCCTTTTAGACGCCCGATTGCTACTACTGTATTTTTAATTGGTACGTTTGTTGCAATATGGTTAGGTATAGGTGCAACAATGCCATTATCTAAAGCTATAACTTTAGGTCTATTCTAACTATTAAATAATTATTATAATTATTTAATAGTTACTTTAGCTCCTGCATCTTCTAATTGTTTTTTCATTTCTTCAGAACTCTCTTTTGTTATTCCTTCCTTAATAGTTTTTGGTGCAGATTCTACTAGGTCTTTTGCTTCTTTTAAGCCTAATCCTGTCATAGATCTTACAACTTTTAAAATGGCAATTTTTTTAGCTGCTGGTACTTCTTCTAAAATTAAATCAAACTCAGTTTTTTCTTCTGCTTCATTTGTAGTAGAATTCTCTCCTCCCAAAGGCATTACAATAGGTTGAGCTTGAGATGTTAGCGAAGCGTCTACATCAAATGTTTCTTCTATTTTTTTGACTAATTCAGCTGCTTCTAATAACGTTAATGATTTTAAATCATCTATTATATCATCAATTTTTGTGCTCATAAATATAGAATGTAAATGTTACATGTAAATAAAATAAACTTTTTAATAATACTATTATTATTAAATTAATATTATCATAAATAATTATCACGTAAAAGATTAATATTTAAAGGTATCGAAGGTCCCATAGTGCTAGAAATATATGCGGTTTTCCAATATTTTCCTTTAGCACCTTGAGGTCGATTTTTGTCTATGGATTGTTGTAAAGTAATTAAATTACTATATAGTTCTTCAGTAGTAAAGTTTAATTTACCAAAAGGTATATGTAAAATGCCTGTACGATCAACTCTGTACTCTAATTTACCTGATTTGAATTCTTTTATTGTTTTTGTTAAATCATTAGTAATTGTACCAGCTTTAGGAGAGGGCATTAAACCTTTTGGTCCTAAAATTTTACCTAATTTAGCAATGGATAGCATAACATCTGGTGTAGCTATAAGTTTATCAAAATCCAAGCGACCTTTTGTGATTTCTTCAATTAAATCTTTTCCTCCAGCAATGTCTGCTCCAGCTAATATTGCTTCAGAAGTTTTTGTTTCATTAGTGACCACAGCTACACGTATTATTTTACCTGTTCCTTTTGGCAATATAACGGTTGCTCTTAATTGTTGATCTGCATATTTAGGATCCAAGCCTAATACAATATGTATTTCAGCAGTTTCTATAAAATTTATATTAGATAAATTTTTCATCAAATGTAAACCATCTAAAGGGCTGTAGAATTTATTCTTTTCTACTTTCTGTAATGCTTCACTGAAGCGTCTTGAATGTTTTCTCATTATAATATTTAATTTATATTATTAATTAATCATGAATTTGAATACCCATATTTTCAGCTGTGCCCTTTATTATTAACATAGCTTTTTCTATGTTTTGAGTATTTAAATCTTGTAATTTTATTTCAGCTATTTCTTTTAATTGTTGTATTGAAATTGATCCAACTTTTTGAGTATTTGGTTGTCCTGATCCAGCTTTTATATTAGCTGCTTTAATTAAAAGTATAGATGCTGGCGGGGTTTTTAAAATAAATGAGAAGCTTTTATCTTCATATATCGAAATTTCAACTGGTATAACAAGTCCTGCTTTGTCTGTTGTTCTAGCATTATACTCTTTACAAAACATAACAATATTAGCTCCATATTGACCTAAAGCTGGTCCTACTGGAGGAGCTGGAGTTGCTTTGCCAGCATTTAATGCTAATTTTACAAGTCCTATAAGTTTTTTAGCCATAACACATTTATATTTCTCCTGTTATGATTATATATAATTTAAGTGTATTGTATTTATGTAGCTGATATTATTTATTATAATTTTTTTATTGTTATATAATAATATATGACAATTGATAATATAAAGGTATTTATAATTGTATTGCAATATTATATGCTTAATTTTGTATTTTTCCAATAGTTACAAGTTATTAATAAATATTTAATATCATATTGTGTATTTTTTTATAATATTTACACGCCTTGAAGGACTTGAACCTTCGACATTGGGTTTTGGAAACCCACGTTCTGCCAACTGAACTAAAGGCGTATTAAATTAGTAATATATACTAAAATATCTTAAAATTAAACACAATAAATTTGCATTATAATTTTAATATTTTATGTTATATCCTACATCTATACAGACTTGCTTGTCAAATTTAGAATATAAGAGATATGCTCGGCATATAGTTTTAGAGAATATTGGTATTAGTGGGCAAAAAAGGTTAAAAACAGCAAAAATTTTATTTATTGGTGCTGGTGGATTGGCTGCGTCTAGTATTATTTATTTGGCATCATCTGGCATTGGTTACTTAGGTATTATTGATTATGACCAAGTTTCTTATTCTAATTTACATCGACAAATTTTATATAATGATAAAGATGTTAATAAATTAAAAGTTGATGTAGTACTTGATAAGGTAAAAGAAATTAATATCGATTGTTCTATCTCTATATACGCATATATGTTCAATGAAAATAATTGTTTAGATATTATTAAAAATTATGATATAGTTATAGATACAAGTGACAATTTTAAGACAAGATATATAATTAGTCAAGTATGTTATTTACAACATAAAGTGCATATTTATGCAGCTGTGCAAGGTTTTGAAGGACAAGTTAGTGTGTTTAATTATAAAAGTGGAATTTTATACTCTGATTTATATCCTGAAACTTTACAGTTGCAAAATCGCAATTGTGACAATTTAGGTGTTTTAGGAATATTAACAGGAATTGTAGGAATGTTACAAGCAACAGAAGCAATAAAAATAATTTTAGGCTTAGGTACAAGTTTAAGTGGATATTTATTAATATATAATGCTTTGAATTCTTCTTTTAAAAAAATTAAAATTAAACCAAAACTAATAAAGTATATACCTAATAATTATTATATTAATCAATTAAAAGAATCGAATACTATTAATTCAAAAAAATTATTTAATACTCTTAATAAAGATAGTATTATCTTATTAGATGTAAGGCAACCAGAAGAATTTTGTATTCAACATTTATATAAAGCAATTAATATACCTTTAAAAAGTATTAACTCTAAGACAACTATTAAATTTATTCGTGATTATTTAGCTCATAGAAAGATTGTTGTATATTGTTATGATAATTTAAGATCTATTATTGCATCAAAAATTTTGTATAAAAATCAACTAAATCATTATCGTTTAGATTATTAATAATATAATTATGAAAAAAAAGACAACAGTTATTTTAAAAAAAAATTTTGTTAATTTAGGACAAATTGGTAATATTGTGAAAGTGAATTCAGGTTATGCTTTAAACTATTTAGTTCCAAATAATATCGCTGAAATAGCTACTGCTAGTAAGTTAAGACACTATAAAATGTTTTTGGACATACAAAAGAAAAAATTAGATGAGATTGAAAATAAAATGAAAATTATTCAACAAAAATTAAAACAAATTACTAAAATTAGTCTAAAAAAAAAATCTGGTAGTAATAGTCAAATTTTTGGTAGTGTCAGTGATAAAGAAATTATCTCAAATATTTTATATTATACACAAGAAAAATTAGATAAAAAAAATATTTATTTACCTAGTATTAAAAAATTAGGTATTTATAATATCGATATTATTCTTTCAGGAGATATAAAAGTACAGTTAAAGTTACAAATTCTACCTATGTATATTTAAGACTTAATGACTATAAATTTAAAAGTATAATATACAAATTAAATTCCATAAAATTTATCATAATATATAAATATTATTATATGAGTACTGTTCTTTAAATAACGAAAAAATTTGTAAATTTATAAAAAAGTTGTAGAGTTTTATCTTAACTGGGGTGGGAGGATTCGAACCTGCGAATGGCGGAGTCAAAGTCCGCTGCCTTACCGCTTGGCTACACCCCATATGTTCTTATTGTATCAAATACTTACTATTTCTTGTCAACTATAATTCTGATTTAATTGATAATTGATTTATTTCATTTAATAAATTTTCATAAGGTATTGTATATTGTTTATGCTGATTCAATATTTTGATTGTAATACAATTATTAAGAATTTCATCATTTCCTATAATAATACATAATTTAGCTCCTGATTTGATTGCTTTTTTAATTTGTTTTTGAAAACTAGTATTTGATAAGTCTAGTTCAAAATTAATTTTTTCATTTTCTAAATTTTTCACTATTTGCCAAATCTTTTTTTGTGCTTCTATACCTTGTGTAATTATATAGACGCGGCTATGATCTTTTTTTATGTCTAATTGTTTTTGAACTATCTGTAATAATCTCTCTAATCCGATTGCCCAGCCAACAGCAGGTGTTTCTGGACCTCCCAGTTGTTTTATTAGGTTATCATAACGTCCACCTCCGCATATTGTATTTTGTGTACCGAGTAAGTTAGTCTTAATTTCAAATGCTGTATAGTTGTAATAATCTAGTCCTCTAACTAATTTATAATTAATATTATATTGTATTTGTAAGCTATCTAGATATGTGCAAACTAAATTGAAATGATTTATAGATTGTTTTGTTAAATATTTATTTAATGAAGGTGCATAATGTAAAATTTCTTGAGTTTTCATATTTTTGCTATCTAAAATTCTTAGCGGATTAATATTTAAACGTTGTTGAGAATCTTTATCTAAATCTTTTGTATAAGGTTTTAAATATTCAATTAAATCCATTTGGTATCTTTTTCTTTCTTCTAAGTTGCCAATAGAATTGATTTCTAAAGTACAATTATTTAATTCCATTTGATTTAATAGTTTATGAGCCAAATGGATTACTTCTGCATCAGCCATAGGATTTAAACTCCCAATACATTCTATTCCTAATTGATGAAATTGCCTTTGTCTTCCATTCTGTGGTCTTTCATAACGAAACATTGGTCCATAATACCATAATCTTTGTATTGTTTTTTGATATAGTTTATGATTTACAAATGCTCTTGCAATACTAGCAGTACCTTCAGGTCTAAGTGTAATATTTCTTCCTCCTTGATCTTTAAAATTATACATTTCTTTATTGATGATATCTGTTGTTTCTCCAATACTTCGTTCAAACAATTGTGTAGATTCTAAAATAGGAGTTCTGATTTCTTTATAGTTATGTAAAGAGAATATTTCTAGAGCTTGATTATATACATATTGCCAATAAATAGTTTCATCAGGCAGTATATCTTTAGTTCCTCTTAACGGTTGCATAAAATATTAATCCAATATGTATTTATTAAGTTTATTGATATATAGTATAATTTATGAATGTATCGGGCAAGGAGGGATTCGAACCCCCGACAACGTGGTTCGTAGCCACGTGCTCTAATCCACTGAGCTACAAGCCCTTCTTTAGTTCTAGTATATCAGGTTTCTTATAAAAAACTTGTATTTTATATTATTTAGCTGTAAAATTTTCATGTGTTTATTTAATAGATATCAGTCTATATTATTATCTTGAATGCTTTATTATTTGTTAATAAGGATTGTATTGTGAGTAAAATTATTTTATATCAAGAAAATGCTCGTAAAGCTTTAGAAAAAGGTATGGATATTTTAGTAGAAGCTGTTGCTATAACTTTAGGTCCTAAAGGCAGAAATGTGGTGCTAGAAAAAAAATTTGGAGCCCCTCAAATTATTAATGATGGTGTTACTATTGCTAAAGAAATTGAATTAAAGGATTTAATAAAAAATACAGGAGTTGCATTAATTAGGCAAGCTGCATCAAAAACAAATGATGTAGCAGGTGATGGTACAACAACTGCTACAGTTTTAGCTCATGCTATAGTTAAACAAGGCTTAAAAAATGTTGCAGCTGGTGCTAATCCAATGATTTTAAAAAAAGGAATAGAAAAAGCTGTTAAGTTAATGGTTACTAAAATAGCTGAATATTCTAAGCCTATTAGTAGTATGAAAGATGTTACACATATAGGATATATATCCTCTGGCAATGATATGGAAGTTGGTAGTATGATAGCAAGCGCTATTCAAGAAGTTGGTAGGGAAGGTATTATTTCTTTAGAAGAAGGACAATCGACAACTACTGAATTAGAGATTAAAGAGGGTATGAAGTTTGAGAAAGGATTTATTTCTCCTTATTTTGTTACAGATATATCTAGAATGGAAGTATTACAGGATAATCCATATATTTTGATAACAGATAAAAAAATTACTCTTCTTCAACAAGAATTGCTTCCCATTTTAGAAAAGGTAACTAAGACTGGTCGACCACTACTTATTATAGCAGAAGATATAGAAAAAGAAGCTTTAGCAACTATTATTGTCAATAAGTTAAGAGGCATAATTAATGTTGTGGCTGTTAGGGCTCCAGGTTTTGGAGACAGAAGAAAGCTCATTTTAGAAGATATAGCTATTTTAACTGGTGGTCAAGTTATTACTGAAGATGTAGGTTTAAATTTAGATACTATAACTTTAGATCAATTAGGTTCTGCTAGAAGAGTGCAAATAACAAAAGATTCTACAACAATTGTAGCTAATGGAAACCAAAAACTTATAAAAGAACGTTGTGATCAAATTCGTAGACAGTTAGAAGTTAGTAGTAATACTTATGAAAAAGAGAAGTTACAAGAAAGATTAGCTAAGCTATCTGGAGGTGTTGCTGTAATTAAAGTGGGCGCTGCTACTGAAACAGAAATGAAGGATAAAAAGCTTCGTTTAGAAGATGCTATTAATGCTACTAGAGCAGCTATTGAAGAAGGGATAGTTCCTGGAGGAGGTGCAACATTTGTACATTTAGCTACAAGTTTACAAGATTGGGCTATAAGCAATTTAGTAGGTGAAGAATTAGTAGGTGCTTTAATTGTAGTTAAAGCTTTAATGTATCCACTAAAAAGAATAGTTGAAAATGCAGGTAGTAATGGTGCAGTAATTGTAGAAAGGGTTCAGCAAAGTGATTTTTGCATTGGTTATAACGCTGATGTAGGTAAATTAGTAGATATGTATGAGCAAGGGATAATAGATCCAGCTAAAGTTACACGCTCTGCCTTGCAAAATGCTGCTTCAATAGCTTCTATGATTTTAACAACAGAGTGTTTAGTAGCAGAAAAATCTGAAAATTGAGATTGATATCAAAGATATAATTTTTTTTTATATTTTTATATATTTGTTGATAACTTTAAATATTTGATAAAAAAATACATGCCATCTTGATATATAATTTTTTGCATTAGATATAAGTTAAGTATAGCCATTTCATTGATATATTGATCATTACAGTATATTTTGCTTCTAGTATTATAATAATTTTGTGTTTTGTAATATATATATCTAAATCTTTTCAAATATTGTTTAATGATTTGTGATTTGTTTTGATTATATATATTTATAAGCACATTATGTATATTTTTTTTGATTATATGATTATTTACTAATTTATATATTCTATAAATTAATATTATACTTGTTTCAAAAGTATACAATTTATTGATGTATGGATGTCTCATAAAATTTCCGCAACGGATATGAAACAGTTCTTCTAAGCTTATATGATTTTGTGTTTTATAGTCGGTATTTGTATAATACATATCTAAGTTATACAAGTTTATAGCTTCAATACTAATTAGTAAAAAATCTATTTTTTTTTTATATTTAACGTAATATTCATATTATAAAATTTATATTTTGTAATAAATCAGATCATTTTATTTTTTTTATAAGATGATAAGTAAATTAATTATTAATTATTACTTATCATCTTATTTAATTTAATTAATTACTACCTACAAACTTGAATTTTGGAAATTTTTCTTGAGCTTGCAACAAAGATTCATTTTTACCTTTTTCTTGCCAAAAATTAATAATTTCAGTTGCTTGATTTAATAACTCTATTTTCTCTTCTTCTGTAATCCATGGTTTTGATTCTAATTCTGTTTTTAATTGTTCCCATGCATCATTACGTGGCCAAAAAAAATAAGATGTTAAAGGACTTGTATTTTTCCCTACAATGTAATCAATGGCAATAGCTATATTATTTTCTAGCCATAATATTTTAAAAGTGAATTTAGACAACTTAATTTCCTTAAATATATATTAGTAATTAGATGATTTGACTTTTTGTATTATATTTTGAACTTTTTTAGTTAATTGAGCTCCATGATTTATTCTTTGTTGAATTTTTTCTAAATTGACTTGCATTTGATTAGTTATAGGATGATAAAATCCAACCTCTTCAATTGCTCGTCCATCTCTAGGTTTTTTACTATCAATTACTATAATACGATAGCTAGGATGTTTTTTTCTTCCGAATCTTTTAAGTCTAATTTTTAACATAAAGGAAATGACATGAATATAATATTAGGTAATTACTATGTTATATATTAAATAATTTTTTATTTAATTAATCAACTTACTTTTATATTTTTAATTAATTATGTTATAGATTCGATTTGTATATTGTTAAATATAACAGTCAGGCATTGAAGAAAAATAATTCCTAACATAGGAGACATGTCCATTCCGAATATCATAGGAATTGTTCCTCTAAATAATTTTAAATATGGATCTGTAAGTCTATTGAGTGAACAAAAAGGTTCATTATACCAGTTTACTGTTGGAAACCAAGCTAAAGATAACTTAAGTAAAATAGATATTAAGTATATCTCAGAAAAATTAGCTATAGACGTGAAAACTAAATTAAACGAATTTATTATAATATTCATTTTTTATAAAAGTTAGTATTAATATTATATCAATTAATATTAATTGATATAATATTAATTTTGAATAATTTTAGTAGTATATATACTTAATTTAGGATACTTTTTTCCTATTTCTTTTAAGATTGTATGATTACATGTCAGACAGATGATTTTCATATTATTTAAGTTGATTTTACTATTTTTAGATAAATAGTTTAGCAGTTTTATAATAGTATAATTATTTAAAAATTTATCAAAAATTATAATTTTATATGTTATCAGGTCATTACTATCTATATTATTAATAATATATTCATTATTAGTATTATTTTCGTTAAGGTCTATATGTTTCAGAAAAATTTTAGGTAATATTTTTTGAGTTTCTATTATAAAATTATGATATCTTATCAGGTCAGTTATAATTAAATACTTTTCATGTTTATTTATATAATTACCTTCTTTTAGAAAAAACACTTTTTTTATATAAAAGTTATATATTTTTATACATGTTCTTAAAGTTTCGTATAAAATTAACATTCCCAGTGTCTTTTCATTCTCATTATCTATTTTATTTTTGTATGATTTATGATATATAATCTCATTTGCTAACTGTTGTATTATTGGATGAATAATTATATGTATGTTTAATTGCATTTAAATTTTAATGAACAGATATATAAATGATTTTATGTATATAGTATATAATCATTTATATTAAAAGAGTATAATTATATGAAAATTTACTGTCAGCGTAATAGATGGATCTGGGGTTTTTCACTAGGTGCCGAAAGTTGGAATGGTAGATTAGCTATGTTAGCTTTTGTTATTATTTTTTCTATAGAATTTTTTTTTGTACCTATCGTAAAATTGTTAGGTTTATAATATTGAATTTTTTCATTTTTTTGATTATTCAACAAAAAACGATTCTTAATTATATATAATTAAGAATCGTTTTTTGTTGAATAATACTTACTATAAACTAAAATTAGTCTAAGGGTCTCATAGACAGTACAGCTTCATTTTCGCGGTTAATACCTTTTTCGAAACCAGCAGCAGCAGCTCTTGCTCTACCTGCATGCCATAAGTGACCAATGAATAAGAAAAAGCCTAAGAAAAAATGAGATGTTGTTAACCAGCTTCTAGGTGATACGTAATTAACTGAATTTATTTCTGTTGCAACTCCTCCTACAGAATTTAATGAGCCTAAAGGTGCATGTGTCATATATTCTGCAGCTCTTCTTTCTTGCCATGCTTGTATATCATTTTTTATTTTATTTAAATCAAGTCCATTAGGGCCTCTTAATGGTTCAACCCAAGGTGCTCTTAAGTCCCAGAAACGCATTGTTTCTCCACCGAATATAATTTCTCCACTGGGCGATCTCATAAGATACTTACCTAATCCTGTAGGTCCTTGTGCAGATGCTACGTTTGCACCTAATCGTTGATCTCTGACAAGGAAAGTAAAGGCTTGAGCTTGAGATGCTTCTGGCCCTGTTGGTCCGTAAAATTCACTTGGGTATGCTGTATTATTATACCAAACAAAATTTGATGCAGTTAATCCCATAATAGATAAAGCACCTAAGCTATATGATAAATATGCTTCACCAGACCAAACGAATGCTCTTCTAGCCCATGCAAATGGTTTTGTTAGTATGTGCCATATACCTCCTGCAATACAAATGACACCAATCCAAACATGACCTCCAATAAGGTCCTCCATATTATTAACACTTACAATCCATCCATCCCCTCCAAATGGTGATTTTAGTACATATCCAAATATAATGGCTGGATTTAAAGTTGGATTGCTGACTAATCTAACATCTCCTCCACCAGGAGCCCATGTATCATATACACCTCCAAAGAATAAAGCTTTGATGACTAGTAAAAATGATCCTATTCCTAGAAGTAGAAGATGTATACCTAGTATTGTAGTCATTTTATTTTTATCACGCCAATCATAGCCGAAAAAAGGAAAAGATTCTTCTAAAGTATCTGGGCCTATTAGAGAATGATATAATCCACCAAATCCTAGTACAGCGGATGATATAAGGTGTATAACTCCTACCACAAAATATGGGTATATATTTGTTATTTCTCCTCCAGGACCAACACCCCATCCTAATGTCGCTAGATGAGGTATTAATATAAATCCTTGTTCATATAAAGGTTTTTCTGGTACAAAATGTGCTACCTCAAATAAAGTCATTGCACCAGTCCAAAATACCATTATACCTGCATGTGCTACATGAGCGCCTAGTAGTTTGCCTGATACGTTAATTAATCTTGCATTACCTGACCACCAAGCAAATCCTGTAGACTCTATATCTCTACCGCTTACAATATTTCGATTAAAGGGCGTTTCCACGTGGTAAAACCTCCTCAGGGAATATAAAGTTTTCGTGAGGTTGATCTTGAGCTGCCATCCATGCACGAATACCTTCATTTAGTAATATGTTTTTAGTATAGAATGTTTCAAATTCTGGATCTTCAGCTGCTCTTAATTCTTGTGATACAAAATCATATGCTCTTAAATTTAATGCTAATCCCACAATTCCAAATGCACTTGTCCACATTCCAGTAACGGGTACAAATAGCATGAAAAAGTGTAACCAACGCTTATTAGAAAAAGCAACTCCAAAAATTTGTGACCAAAAACGGTTAGCTGTTACCATCGAGTATGTTTCTTCTGACTGAGTAGGTGTAAATGCTCTAAATGTATCTGCTGCATCACCATCTTCAAATAAAGTATTTTGAACGGTAGCTCCATGAATTGCACATAGTAGTGCACCACCTAGTATTCCTGCTACACCCATCATATGAAATGGATTTAGTGTCCAATTATGAAAACCCTGTAAAAATAATAAGAAGCGAAAAATAGCAGCAACACCAAAACTAGGTGCAAAAAACCAACTCGCTTGTCCCAATGGGTACATTAAAAATACTGATACGAAAACGGCAATTGGCCCAGAAAATGCAATGGCATTATATGGTCTAATACCAACAAGTCTAGCAATTTCAAATTGTCTTAAACAAAATCCTATTAGTCCAAATGATCCATGTAAAGCAATAAATGCCCAAAGGCCACCTATTTGACACCATCTAGTAAAATCTCCTTGCGCTTCTGGACCCCATAAAAGAAGTAAAGAATGTCCCATACTATTAGCCGGTGTGGATACAGCAGCTGTTAAAAAGTTACAGCCTTCTAAATATGAGCTTGCTAGTCCATGTGTATACCAAGATGTAACGAAAGTTGTTCCTGTTAACCATCCTCCTAATGATAAATAAGCACATGGGAAAAGAAGTAATCCAGACCAACCTACAAATACGAATCGATCTCTTTTTACCCAGTCGTCAATTAAATCAAATCTACCTCTGTTTTTTTCTTGTCCAATTGCTATGGTCATAAAATTACTCTCCAGAGTAAACTAATTAAATAAATAAATATAAGCTAGTTAGTGTAATATATATTACAATCTAATCCTTATATTTTTATGTAAAGTTGCTTTACTTTTCTTTACGCTTATATAATATTATAAGTGTATTCAAGATTAAAGTTAGTTAGTAAATTAAAACGATTTAATTAGTTCTGTAAGTTCATACCATACTTTCATTATATAATATAATCTATTTTAAATTAAAACCTTTCAATAATATAGGGAATTTCACTATTCATATTATTTGTTTTAGACATACATTATATATGCATTTAAATACTTTTAAATAATTAATTAGTATAATTTTAATTATATTTTAAGATATAAAATTAAATAGTTTAATTTGAAACTGTAGAAATAGTATTACTCAATATCATTAATTATAATATTTAAATTAATATGATATTATAAAAATATGTTGATTTTTTCTTTATTGAAATTGAAATATATGAATTAAGTCTATTCAAATTTTTCCATAATTCGTTGAAAAAGATAGCCAGTTCCTCTAGCCGTTAGTATTAAATCTGGATTACTTGGATCATCTTCTAATTTTGCTCTAAGTCTAGATATATGTACATCTACTACGCGAGTATCAACATGTCTTTCTGGTGTATATCCCCAAACTTCTTGTAGTATAGAAGATCTTGAAAAAGGTTCTCCAGCTTTACTTACTAATAATTCTAATAAACTAAATTCCATACCTGTTAGTCTAACTCGTTCATCTTTTTTATATACTTGTCTTTTGTTTGTATCAATTTTTAAAAATCCAATATTTAAAATTCCAGAGCTTGGAATTCCTGAGTTTATAGTTATTTTATCAACTCTTCTTAGAACTGATCTAATACGAGCTTCTAATTCTTTTGGTGAGAAAGGTTTTATGACATAATCATCTGCACCTAATTCTAATCCAGTAATTCTATCTGATACGTCTCCTAAAGCTGTTAACATTATTATAGGAACATCTGATTCTTTTCGTATTTCTTGGCATACACCATATCCATCTAATTTAGGCATCATAACATCTAATACAACTAAGTTAGGATATTCTTTTCTAAATACATATAATGCTTCTTCACCATCTGCAGCACTTATTACATCATAACCAATCATCGATAATCTGGTTTCTAAGATTCTTCTTATACTAGTTTCATCATCTACAATTAATATTTTTTCTTTAAAATTGTGCAATGGTTACTTCTCCTTTTACTAAAAAATGTTTATATAATTTTATTTAAGTATTTCAGCATTGTATATTAAATAGATTAACATAGTAAAGTTCTAATTATTAAAGATAAATTAATAATAAATATATTTTAATCCTTCAATAAATTATTGATTATAATAATTAAAATTTCAATATTATAGTTTCATATATATTCAATAATTTAGAGAAGGTTTACGAAATGTGTTTACTTATATTCAAATTAATTATTATTATTCATTTGATATTTTAAGTCACAATCAACTAAATTATGTTTTATAAATAACATACTACTTTTTAATTGTTTTATACTAAATAATTATTATTATCAATAAGCTTATCATGATAGAGAAAATATTGTAATATCAGTATTATTTGATCAAAATTAGATTCAATATGTATAAATTTCAATATCAAGAATACAGCAACTTTAATCATTTTCTAACCTAGATTTTAATACTGCTGATGGATATATATATAATATTGATGAGAATACTCTAAAGAGAACTTAATTAGATCTGTAATTTGCTCAATTTTATGTACAATACTTTTATTAAAAAATGTTAGAATGTTATTATGATCCATAGAATTGAAATTATTAAATAATTTTCATTTTAAATATATAACAGTTACCAACTACATAATTGCTAGATATTCGTATTACTTGTTTTTTTTAACCATATATTAACGATTGATTTAAACTCGTATACACTAAAATAAATAAATAAATAAGAAACGCAAATATTGTTTTCTAGCTTCAATTTGAAAGTAAAACGTAAAGCAATTTACGTAATACTTTTTCAATGTTAATCTGTATAATTAAGATTGCCTAATTTGTTTATTTGCTTTTGAAGATTTATGTGAAGTATTGGATGAATTTCATGGTTCTTCAAAAAGTTTAGCTTGTGTTTTAGCTACTTTACCTAGTAATCTATCTACTTCTTCTGGGCTCTTAAAATTCATAGGCATTCGATTAGTTTTTATTTTCGTTTCTTTATCTATACAAGATAACAGTTCAATAACCTCTTGAATTTTCACATCCCTATATTTTTTTAACATCTGGCTGCGGTTTATTTAATTCTTAGTTAGTACGATTAATTCATTGTCTGCTAGAGAAGTATTTTGCCTATTTAATTTTGTGAAGAATTAAAACTATTAAAGGCCATGCTACTAAATTTTCTTTAATTTTTGCTTAAAATAAATATAAATAGTAGGTAAAGAACCTCTTTTGGCAATTGTGTTTCCTGTTTTTATATCTGATTCCTATTTCTACATTAACCTTGTTATCACATGCATCTATTAATCTTATAATTTCAGGATCACCTCTATAAAAAAATTTGTTTGATTTAAATTTGCAGGTAAAATATTTGCAATAGTTATAGAAT